CCTCCTATCTTGGGATCTCGTATTTTGTCTCGGGAGGAGTCGGCGTGTAATTTTGGGAGCTACACTGCACTGGAGGTAGCTACCGAAGAGATAAGGGCATTTTATTGATCTATTGTTCGGCCAATCATTTAGTATTTTAAAATTTTGAAATGGAAACTCCAAGTATCTGGTTAGATACCTACCCCTAACCAGATACTTGGCTTACGAATGGGATTTCGAGTCCCATTCGAACGAAGGAAGGATTTGGAGTCCTCTGGGAACAGGGAAAGGATGGTGGGATTTCGAGTCCCATCCCCTGTGTGTTTGATGAGACACCAAGCAACCAACTACTAAGATTTTTGGTTCATCTCATTTACATTCGAATTTTTTGGGGGAATCACGTTCATATCTCAGTCGTCCTTTTCTTCTTATTTTTTCTCTCCCTTCTGTATCTGTAAGACTATTCCTTGAGGTTTGGGTCTCGCTCCAATACTTTTGGATGGTGGGATTTACCGTCCCAGTCTTGGCTCGGAAAGACGAAGAAGAAAAGGTGGGACTTACTGCCTCACATATCTCTGCAATAGGACCCACTCGTCTCTCGAGTCGAGGAGACCAGTGCTACTTCACCCGAGGAGACAAGCATGGAAGTCGACCAAGTAACAATTTTGGGTTACATTGGTGAGAAGCGAGAAGTCGGAAGACTTCTTCCAGAAATGCGAGACCTCTGGACGCCTCGCGTAGGATTCGAACCTCCGTACCACGCGGTACTATATTTCGAGTCTAGTATGCCTACCCTTCTTTCGAAGCAGAGAGACGCGGTGGAGTTACGCTCACCAATCCTATTATACGAGTATATCTATATGCCTGTCAACTGCTGAACCGAATTTTCATCTCTTTTTTACCAAATTTACTAACTGGGAGACTCCACTCAGGTCAGGTTTAGACGAGGTACCTGGACCCTTTCCATTACTCATTGCTTCTTCATGGAGTGGTAAGGTTCCACTTCATACTGACGACGGCCGAGGGTTCGAATCTATTCTCGCCCGCAATCAATCATCCCTAAAGGGGTGGTTGATTCCCTCTTCCTACAGAGAGTTTCTTTTTCACGACCTGACAAGCCCACGCCTGCCTCGCAAGCAAATCTTCTTTTCAGTATCAATAAGATAATAACATATGAAGATACAAAAAAGATAGGCATTCTCTTTCTGCCTAAATACTTGAATGTAGCAGCATGGGTTGTCACTGCCCAACCCCAGCTGTGCATCGCGCGAAAATACTTATATCTCCTCCGGGGTAGACGGGTGATCATTTTCCTAGCAAGTGATTCCGGGTGCGAAAAGACAAATCCAAGCTAGATAGGAGAATGTCAGGATCAATTACCGAAGGAGATATAACTATTTCGTAAGTTGCGGAGACAGACTAGTCTAGTTGGGACAGCAGAACCGGCTTCTAATAAGAATCATTCAAAAAAAAAAGTTCGCGTCACAAGAAGTGAGTCTAGAATAAAGTATTCCGTGTGATCCCGATAATGGGATCTATTAATATACCCGATAGGATTGATGCTAGTGCACGAATGATCATAGCTATTTCAATAGAACTTTTTGAAATTGATGGAGAAACTAATGAATTTCGTATATAAGTTGTGGATGCATCGCCCCTCCCATTCTTCCCAGTGAACATTAATTTAATTATTTTGAGATAATAGTAGATAGAAATGACACTTGTGACGAGCGCTACCAGAACTGATGGGTACGAACCAGCTTTCCATCCATGCCAAAAGAGATGGAGTTTACCGAAAAAACCGGATGGTGGAGGGATACCCCCTAGGGATGGTGAACGTAAAACCGGAGAGAATGTTAGAACAGGATCCTTCATGTATAATCCCGCGTAATCCCTAATATTATCAGTTCCGGTTCGTAAACCGAATGAGGTGATACGAGCAAAAGTTCCCAGATTCATGAGTATATAAATAAACGTATGAGTTATCATACTTGCGTAACCGTTCTCCGGGTCTGCAGCAAGTACTCCAATCATAATATATCCAATTTGGCTTATAGAGGGATAAGCTAGCATACGTTTCATGCTTATTTGAGTAACGGCAATTAGATTTCCTAATATCATGCTAGAGGTAGCTAATAATCCTACCACGATATGCCACTCATTAGATAGATGTGGAAAAATGATACCGAAGAGTCGCGTAAATAAAGCTAGAGCTGCTACTTTAGAGGTGACGGAGAAAAAAGCAACGACTGGTATAGGAGAGTCAGAGTCGAAAAGAAGATTTCCGATCTTTCCGCTCATTCAGAACCGTGCATGAAATTCTTACTTCACACGGCTCTTGGTTCGTAAGAGATTCACAACTGATATTGCTCCCAGAACCTTCCTCGTGTATGTCTCAAACCCATTCTTCCTTGAATAATTCATAATCATTCAATATGAGGACTAATTGTTAACTTCTCGGGGAATCCCTCATCATTTGGTTAGATTACCCACCAGCAGTTTCGTCTCGAATTTTTTCTTGCTTGTCTGTCCTTCTTCATTTTTCACCGGAATCCTTTCAACAACTAAAACTACTTGTTGAGTTGGTAGGCACACACGCTGGGCGGGAGAGACAAATTGCGACTTTTTTCGTTCCTTGACATTGCTTCACCAACCGCGTTACAATTATTTGCAATCGGCATCCATGGCTGAGCGGTTAAAGCACCCAACTCATAATTGGCGAATTCACGGGTTCAACTCCTGTTGGATGCAAGTAGGGAGGAGAGATGGTCGAAGAAGCAGATAACTCGGAAGTCTATTTGCGAAACAGATAGATCCGAAGCTGGTGGTGAGTGAAGTCAAATTAATAGACTATACAGGAGTTGGAGGAAGAAGCAGAAAGAATTGAAGTAAAATGGACAAAGCGAGAAGGATATTACGGAGAAATTGAAGAACCAATTAATTACCGAGAAGTCTATTCGTTCGTCGCAACAAAATCAATATACTTTTCATGTAGACTCGAAGTTAACTAAAACCGAGATGAAAAATTGGATTGAACAATTTTCCGATGTTAAAGTAGGGGGTATCAATAGTAGTCGAGTGAGACGTAGGAAGAAGAAGAAATCGAGTTCGAATTCTAAAAGTATAAAAAAAATGATTGCTAGACTTCGAGCTAATTACCTTATTCCATTATTTCTAAACTAATATCTAGGGGAAGTTTGTTTCCCCATCAAACGAAAGATTATGCATAAAAATGAAGAGGAAGAATAAGTATGGCCATATGACTATATGGGGCGTATACTCCAGGCACCCGGAACCGGGCCATTCTGCAATTCGGGGAAACAACGGAATCCAAGCCCCACAAGCAGTTAACTTGCCGCAGAATATCTAGAAGTGGTCGCAACAATGCTGGAATCATCACCAGTAGACATAGGGGGGGCGGACACAAGCGTTTATATCGTGAAATTGATTTTCGGCGAGACAAACTGAATGTTCCCGGAAGAGTAGCCAGTATCGAATACGACCCCAACCGCAACGCCTTCATTTGCTTGATCAAATATACAGATGGTGATAAGAGATACATTTTGCATCCACGAGGAGTAGGGGTCGGAGATATCGTGACATCTGGTCCTGACGCATCCGTTTCAATCGGAAATGCCCTACCCCTGAGTGCGGGTTGAATACTTGATTCGCGTATTCCAAAATTAATCGATCGGGTTGTAAGCTGGGCCCGTAAACCTGGCACTACTTCGAACTTATCAAACGATATGGAGTAAACCTGGTTGGGGTAACCAAATAGGGACAACAGCGCGTGCTAAACTGAAGCCTGAAGCAACTAAATATACATCAACTTGCAAAGGTAAGATAATATGGAAAACAGATAAACAATCTCGAAGTTGTAGTGACAAGCAAGGGGCGCCCTATGCGTATACCGAAGGCGCGGAAAGTACGAATTCAAGACATTCGATTTGGCAGTCGGGGGCAAAATCGAAGCCACGGAATGACAAAAAGAGTGAAGTAAATACGTAGAACTGAAATTACGTCAATACCGAAGAGAAAGAAGAGGTTTCCTAAGTTATCCCAGGCATTGACTAATGCTAACGCGAATCATCGAAGTCACCAATTCTGCCGCTAAGTTCTCAGAAAATACTGGATTTTCAGAAGAAAGCCAGATGCAGGCAAAAATGCCAAGGATACAATATATATAGATGGCCCAAAAATTAGTTGGCTTTTCAGTAGGCACCAATTTGGTGCTACCGAAACCCAACGGCGGTGCCGTTGATATCCGGAAAGCTGTATGCTTCGAAAGAGGCTTGTACAGTTTGGGAAGGGGTCTTCCCCAGTCGTTTTCTCCCCCTTGGAGAGGAGTAAGAGGAGGGGGGGGTCTACCTCGGCCAGAATACCTTCAGGTACCACTATACATAATATAGAATTAAAATCTGGGAAAGGCGGGTAATCGGTCAGAGCTGCTGGCACAGCAGCAAAAGTAGTTGCAAAAGAAGGTCAACTCGCTACACTAAGACTACCTTCCAGCGAAATTCGCTTAATATCTCAAAATTGCCTAGCAAGTATGGGACGGGTCGGAAACGTCGATATCAACAACGAAGGCTTGGGAAAAGCTGGATCCAAGCGCTGGTTAGGGAGACGGCCTAAAGTGAGAGGTTCAGCTACGAATCCTGTGGATCATCCCCACGGAGGGGGGGAAGGCAGGACGTCGATTGGTAGGAAAAAGCCGTCAACCCCTTGGGGGCATGTCGCGCTTGGAAAAAGAAGTCGGAGAAGTAGAAAATACAGCAACCCCCTCATACTTCGTCGACGTAAAGGTTTTTGATAAATGGAAATATTAAGCAGGGGGTTAATCGGCTACGGCACGTTCGTCAAAAAAAGGTCCTTTTGTAGCTAATCATTTAATACGAGAAATTGAAAACCTTAATATACGAAGGGAGAGAAAATTGGTTCTAACTTGGTCTCGCGCGTCTGCAGTCGTACCCATCACGATCGGTCACACCATTGCCGTTCATAATGGGCGGGAGCACCTACCTATCTATGTAACTGATCGCATGGTGGGTCACAAATTGGGTGAATTTGCGCCCACTCGGAATTTTAGGGGACATGCAAAAAATGATAAAGGATCTCGTCGATAATTAGGAAATTATACTTCATGAAAAACGAAGAGAAATCAGAAATCGGAGCGCGAGCTCTGGGAAAGAATATCCGTGTGTCAGCTATCAAAATGCGACGGATTGTTGATCGAATCCGGGGTTGTTCGTACGGAAAAGCACCTGTATTACCCGAATTTATGCCTTATAAAACGTGTTATCTAATATCGCAACTGATTCTTTCTGCAGCGGCAAACGCCAATACCAATTTCGGATTGAATAAATCCGATTTGTTCGTCAGCGAGGCCTGAGTCGAGAATTCCACATACTTGAAAAGGTTCCGCCCCCGAGCCCAAGGCCGAGGTTACCCGATAAAGAAACCCATATGTAAAGTAATCATTAAGCCAAACTCCAATTTTGTCGGAGAGGTGGGGAGATGACTTCATACAAAATGCCTACTAATTGGGACGTGTCGAAAAGTTAAATAAAACCACAAACAAATTACTAAGTAAGAAATAATTTAATATTGAGTTGAGGAGAAATAGATACGGGACGAAAGATTCATCCACTCGGTTTTCGACTCGGTGTAAATTAGAAGCATTATTCTTATCGGTTCGCACAGACAAGAGATTATCCAAAGTTTCTTGAAGGGGATAGACAAATACGCACCTCTGTCGAAAGGTATATTGCGAAACATATGAAGGACGCCACAAACTATGGCGGAGTTGGACATATCGAAATCCAACGGAAAACAGATCTCATTCGGGTTGATATACATACGGGATTTCCTGATTTACCCATTGAGGAACAAAGTTTGGGGATTAGTCAAATGAAGGGCGATATCGAAAACATCTTAGGGATCGAAAGTCGGAAGCTCCGAGTAATACTAAGTAGTGTCACTCAACCCTATGGGGAGCCAAAAATATTGGCGGAACATGTTGCCTCACAATTGAAAAATAGAGTTCCCTTCCGACGAACTATGAAAAAAGCTATCGAACTGGTTGGAAGAACTAGCGATAGAGGTATTAAGATACAAATAGCCGGACGACTCAACGGTAGTGAGATGGCTCGGGTTGAGTGGGCTAGGGAAGGTAGAGTCCCCCTCCAAACTATCAAAGCCCGTGTAGGTTATTCCTACCACCCGGCTCAGACGATTTATGGGGTTTTAGGCATAAAGACCTGGATATTTCGGGGTACTGGGTGATCCCCACCCAATGAAATAAAAACTACTTGATAAATTTTGACGCAACCTGGTTCAGCTTAATCCCACTCTAGTTTCAATCTCTTTCACTTCAAACTCCAAAAGATCTTTGCTATGCTTAGTGTGCGACTCGTTCAAGCGACATCTCTTTATCCGTAAAAAGAAACTAATTGATGGGGTAATGGACCGCCTATTTTCGAGTACTAGTACTAAATAAGTGAATGCCGAAGATAGGGTCAGGTTATCTCATCGCAAATGAAATTTCTATCCATGAAAAGTTTTTTTATGGAGAAGCTGAAACCAATACCAATTTACGATTACTTCGACAAATAAAAATCAAAATAATTAAATTTCTATTTGTCGAAATCGTATGGTTAACCGCTCAACTCCCGAAAAGCTGCGTGACATAGCACAATTTTCAAATTGTCAATATCTGAAGTAGAGCTTTGAGTCAATTAATGCTAGGAACGTTGACTCAACGAAATTGAGATGGGATGGAAAGCTCCGTCGCCGGGGGGGAACCAAAACGTTTGTTACAAGGGACTGAAACAACGAGAAGACTTCTGAATCTCATTTTCATCATTCAGTTAATTAATATCGAGATTCGGTAGATGGGATGGCGAAAGAAGCCCATACCTCAAAAGCAGAAAATAAATTGTAAGATCGAGCTTATTTCCGCCCGTGGATTTAGTACCAAGTAACATTTGAACTGCTACTTATAAATGAAATGAAAATCGGAAGAGAAGAAAGAGAAAATGACGGAGAAATAGTTAGTAAGTTTGCAAAATATACAAATTGGTAGCAAATTTATGAGGAGCTGGCTGAGAGGAGACTTCCACGTCCGGTTTTGTATCAGAGATTGATAAATTCTATCGATATCGACTGTAACCCCAGACGAACTAAATATCGTAAGCAACATAGGGGAAGATTGGGGGGAATCTCTAGTCGTGGCAACACCATCTCCTTCGGAAAATTTGCTCTCCAGGCTCTCGAACCTGCCTGGATTACGGCTAGACAAATAGAAGCGGGGAGGAGGGCAATAACGCGCCATGCCCGTCGAGGCGGGAAGCTGTGGATACGCATCTTTCCCGACAAACCCATCACCATGAGACCCGCGGAAACGCGTATGGGGTCGGGCAAGGGATCTCCGGAATACTGGGTATCCGCAGTTAAACCAGGCCGAATAATTTATGAATTGAGTGGGGTATCGGAGGATGTAGCCAAAACTGCTATGGCGATGGCTGCCCACAAAATGCCCGTGCCTACTCGAGTGGTAACTATTGCGGAATCGTGATACTTGTTGAAGACGAAGAAGTAGAAAAACGAATGGTCTAGGGAGGAGCGATAGTGGTGGCAGCGGCGGCAATGTCATGTCTTAAGCGTCACCCCGATTGTTACTAAATCGAATACACTTCACTGATTGGGTTAGATTAATTGCAATAACTGTAATTCACTTATTCCCCAAAATTTTTTGGTGGGATATATCTCTTTTCACCCGGATATACTACAAGTAAACCTATTATTTTTCTCGATTACCAAACGATTCAAACTCAAAGTTATTCAGATGTAGCAGACAACAGCGGAGCCCGCAAATCAATGTGTATTCGAGTGTTGGGAACTGGCAACCGCAGATATGCAGGTACAGGTGACGTCACAATAGCTGTAGTCAAGGAAGCAGTACCCAATATGTCTCTGAAAAGATCAGAAGTGGTTAGGGCGGTGGCAGCATGTACTCGTAAAGGGATAAAACGATGTAACGGAATGGTTGTTGGATTCGACGACAACGCAGCCGTCGTCGTCAACCAGGAAGGAAATCCCAGGGGGACTAGGATCTTCGGTCCAGTCGCTAGGGAATTGAGAGATTATAATTTTACCAGAGTAGTCTCTTCAGCCCCCGAGGTGTTATAAAAATAAGTGATTGAAATAATTTAGCATAATTAGTTTGACAAATTTTCAAGCCAAAATTTTCTAATGAAAAAAACTTGGTTTAAAAATTTGTCAGATGTATCTAAACTAAATATCCCAAATACACAAAATTAAATTGAAGGAAACGGAAGGAAAAGAGAGGTTAGGAATCATTCTGGTATTGATAACTACAAAAACTACTGATTGATATTTCACGAATAACGACGCCATCTCCACTGCACTTACCGCTATAAGAAACGGAAACGCGAGAAGAAAAGCTATGATCAGGATACTTGCGACTAAAATGGCCGAACGCATCGTGCAAATTTTGGCAGAAGAAGGCTTCATAGAAAATGCTGTGAAGCACAAGGATAATGGGAAAGAATTTTCGGATGTGAGGTTGAGATATCTCGGTAAGAAGAAAGACCCCTACATTGCAGTTATCAGACGCATTAGCAAGCCTGGATTGAGAGTTTATTCCGATCGTCGGCAAATTCCTAAAATATTGGGCGGTATGGGAATTGCAATTTCATCGACATCTCGTGGACTTATTACAGATCGGGAGGCTCGACAAAAAAAAATCGGGGGGGAAATTTTACGCCACATTTGGTAATTCGGAAACGTATTTTCAACTAAAAATCAGTTGTTTCTGAAATGATTACGTCTCAGATAAGCTACTAGCGATATCAACTGAGTTAGCAATTTCTTCAATAAATCTATGAATTACGAGGGGAGGGGGTTAGTTCGAATGATGAAGAAGCAGAATCCTATTGACATAGAGGGTACAGCTACGGAATCGCTTCCCAATGCCATGTCTTGAGCGTGTTTAGATAATGGATGCCAAGTCTTGACTCATATATCGGGAAAGATCTGACGGAATTATATAAGAATATTACCAGGAGATAGGGTAAGAGTCGAATTAAGTCCTTATGATCTTACCAAAGGGTGTACCATTTACCGACTTCGAAGTAAACAGACAAATAACAATCATTAGATTTCGATGTTGGTGCGACCATCTAGTAATTATCTGCCTGCTCAAATTTTTTTTTCTCAATTTGATAAAAGGGGAGAACACATCTCAAATCTATCAGTAGATTTATCCAACTAATTTAAGGTTGTAGCTACGAAAATTCGTGCCTCCATTCGCAAAATATGTGAAAAGTGTCGACTGATTCGTAGACGTGGACGAATCATGGTAATTCGTTGCAATCCGAAGCATAAGCAGAGGCAGGGGTAGTCAAAATCTTCAGACGTAGAACCAATTAACAATTAATAACAGTCTTCGAATATGAATAATCAATCAACTATGTCAGCTAATTCAAAGAAAATTCGTTCACGAAAGGTCAAGCGCGGAGTGCAGAAGGGGGTTATTCATATTCAGGCAAGTTTCAATAATACCATTATTACTGTCACGGACGTTCGGGGATAGGTAGCTCCTCGGTGTTCTGCTGGTGCCTGCGGATTCAAGGGTACACGCAAAAGTACACCATTTGCCGCCCAAGCTGCAGCGGAAAATGCTATCCGTGCTTCGATGGATCGGGGTATGAAGCAAGCAGAAATTGCGATGAGTGGACCCGGTCCGGGAAGAGACACCGCCTTGCGGGCTATCCGCCGAAGCGGCATAATCCTCAGCTTTGTACGTGATGTGACCCCCATGCCATATAATGGTTGTCGACCCCCTCGAAAAAGACGTGTCTAACTCCACCCAGTAGTTCTATAAAAACTAAAAGGGGATTCCTTTATGCTCACGTGCGAAACACCGACCTCTACCCAGGCCATTCAATGGAAATGCGTTGAATCTAAGACAGAAAATAAGCGTCTCCATTATGGTCGTTTTGTCGTATCTCCCTTCAAGAGGGGCCAAGTTAGTACTGTGGGAATTGCCATGCGGAAAGCCTCATCAGAAGAAGTTCAAGGGACGGGCATAACATGTGCAAGGTTTCACGGAGTTGTGCACGAGTATTCTACAATAAGGGGTATCAAAGAGACAATACATGATGTTTCAGTTAATCTAAGGGAAATTGCACTTAAGAGTGATTCCAATGATGTTAAAGAAGCAGTTTCATCCGTAACTGGTCCCAAAGAAGTAATTGCGGGTGATACATCGTTGCCGCCCTCTGTAAAAGCGATTGACAATTTGCAATATATAGTTACTATCACCCAACCAATATCTGTAAATATTGAATCAAAAATTGAAAAAGATTGTGGATACCGCATAGAAAAATCAAATGGATATAAAGATGGAGAATTTCCCGTTGATGCTGTATCTATGCCTGTTCGAAACGTAAATTATAGCGTACATTTATTTGGAAGTGGTAAAGCGACGCGGGAAACATCATTCATTGAAATATGGACTAATGGTAGTCCGACCCCGGACGAGGCAATAACCGAAGCCTCTGAAAAACTAATAGACTTATCAAGTCCCTTTTTGCACATGAAACCCGAAGACGTCTCCTATTTGGGAGATAGCGAAAGTTCTTCTGCTTCGGCGGGGTCATCTTCACAAGTTTATGACGTGAATGAACTGGGGAAGAAGCTATCCACAGATATTTTCATTGACCAACTAGAATTACCAGCTAGAGCCTCTAATTGTCTAAAAAAAGCCGAAATACACACAATTGCTGATTTGCTTAATTATAGCCGAGAAGATTCATCAAAAATAAAAAGTTTCGGACAAAAATCTGTAGATCAGGTGTCAAAAGCTTTGTGGGAGCATTTCACCATGGAATTACCCAAAAATTAGTTGCATATTAATCAGTAGGAACAAGCGGCGAAATCCAAATTATTTCACTTCTGATACAAACGATCTTGTCTCTTGCATGTTAAATTTTTCTTGTGTATTAAACTTTCAGTTCGGAAGGTTTCGTAGAGGAAATGTGAGTTAAACAAAACTTGTAAATTAAAATTTAATTTCTCATTATTTTGGCGTAAACAAATGGGGATCGATTATCCAAAGAACTGAATATTTCTAGTTAAAAAGATGACTAAGTCTAGGGAAGTCTCGTCCCAGCCCGGGGGCTGGCGATTGTTCCCTAGACTAAATCTGACTATCTTTCAGGTTAATAGGAAGTAGAAAACTACTAGAAAAGCCCCGAAGTTGAAGATCCATCTATGGGTAAAGTTGCTCCAATACCTGACCAAATAGCGACCGCGGTGCCAATTGCGAGGACTGTTGTGGCTACTGGGCGCCGAAACGGATTCTGAAATTTATTGACATTTTCGGGAAAAGGAACGGTTAGCAAACCTGCAGGTACTGATGCCATTGGAAGAACACCTAATAGTTTATTGGGCACTGTCCGAAGTATTTGAAATACGGGAAAGAAATACCACTCAGGTAATATCTCCAAAGGAGTTGCAAACGGATTTGCTGGTTCACCAATCATTGATGGTTCTGAAACGGCCAAACCCACGGTACATGCGATGGTTCCTAATATTACTACAGGAGATATATATAAAAGATCGTTGGGCCAGGCGGGTTCCCCGTAGTAGTTATGTCCCATACCTTTAGCTAATTTTGCTCTCAAAACGGGATCGTTCAGGTCAGGTTTTTTTGTTATTGGGATGGATTCTTCATTCCCCCACAAGAATCGAACATGAGAATTTCTAATCATACGGCTCAAGCAAATGTGGAATTATCTTATCCCGTAACGGTTAGGTTGGCAAATAAAAGAAGGACGAACGCGGAAAAAGAATTGTTTCGCAACATGGCTTCTCATCCGAGTCAGCTCAGTAGTGAAATGAGGCTTCGCGGGTTATCTCGTATCCCATACACACGTGTCATATCGTTGCAAGTTTATACAAGACCAGATACTTACGAGCTACGGTATAGGATCTTAACTTGTTACAACTTCAGCTACATATATCTTTAGATCGTTTTTTCACCCCAACGGCTACTTCTGCAAACAATTGGCTTCCGATGCGGAAGAAATGTATGCATCTCCTAAAAACCGTATCTCTAAAAGCTTCACGCAATCCCAATTCAATATATGGGGTTTCACGAGGCCTTTCAAAATTTTTGGGTCGATCATGGAAAAAATTCTCCAAACAACTTTAGTCCCAGTTCGAAAATTTCGTTTCTATATCCAGGTTTCGAATCTTAGTCCCAAAGAAAGGTCGGAAGGGAGACACACTTTCGGTTGCAGCAGTATCCAACTAGACGTCTGCATAGCCTACACATCTCGTGACGAGTCACACACTCCCGTAATCCAAATTTTTTCCTTTGACGCTTCGAGTATTTTGTCCCAGTAGTCCGAGACGATAACTAAATCCGCTAGATAACTCATCATTTGGCTTAGTAATAAGTATCGACGGCAACAGAACAACCTCTTAATTAAGGAACTGGAAATCGAAATCCCCACCAAACACAGCGACAGGTTCTTCTTATATCCTACTTATGATTAAATCGCAAAGGACCCGGAATGCCTTGTTTACGAATCATTGGGAAATGCATCGACGTAGAAACAGCAGTAAGAAGCGGCAAGACAAAAGTGTGTAAACTGTAAAAACGAGTTAACGTCGATTGGCCGACACTAGCACTTCCTCGTAATGACTCTACTAATGAAGGTCCTACCAGGGGAATAGCTTCGGGTACGCCGGTTACGATTTTGACGGCCCAGTAACCAATTTGATCCCAGGGTAAGGAATATCCGGTTACACCGAAGGAGACGGTTGATACAGCTGGAGTCACCCCAGTAACCCAAGTCAATTCGCGAGGTTTTTTGAATCCCCCCGTGAGGTAAACACGAAATACATGCGAAATCGTCATTAATACCATCATACTTGCTGACCACCGATGAACAGACCGGATGAGCCAACCAAAATTAACTTCAGTCATTGTATATTGAACTGAGGAGAAAGCTTCTGTAACGGTCGGACGATGATGAAGGGTCATAGCAAAACCAGTGGCTACTTGAACCGAAAAACGAGTCAGCGTGATTCCCCCCAAGCAATGAAATATGTTCACATGTGGAGGGACATATTTACTAGTAATATCGTCAGCAATTGCTTGAATTTCTAGGCGCTCCTCGAACCAATCATATACCTTAGCGAGATAGGTAAGCCTTTTTAACTCCCTCTTCGTAAACTGTACATGAGACTTTTTTCTCATACAGCTTAAGCGAAGCTGTTTGGGCATCGCCCGTTCCATTAGTAGCTATTCGAGTAAGGAAGTGGGAAAAGACGGCAGCTCCCCCGATATCCCCCATCAATTAATGGGGGAAGAGGCGACTCGGCCTCGGAAAACTTGAAACTACAACTTACTTCGATCTCACGTTAGCTTTTATTTCTTGATTGAAGCCCGGTGGTACTAGCGTCTTGGGAAATCTTTTAATCTTATCGATGTACCCCCCCCCGAAAAAAAAAAGAGAGGGGAGGGTATATAAATGAATAGAGGTTACCCCGTTCTGATCTGATTTGTTTTGGCATCCACAGAACCTTAGATTTTCACTATATATCAAAATTTTATTTATAGGTGGGAAGACTTGATGGGCGACAACTCTTCCATCACCTCGAATCAAAACCCACACGACTCCCATTTCTCCACCTACATACCCTAGTAAACAGATTGTCCACAATTGAAACATACTTCGTCGGTAATTTCTTGATACAGCGCCGAGTCGGCAATATCAGATAACAACTTAATCACGAAATTTTAATGGTAAATTGATGCAAATTAATCATAGTTTGAGCTTTATACTAAATATGAGATTCTCGCGTTTCGGGTGCTAATAACTCGACCGCTACCTGGCGAGATACCGATAATCTAATATAATAAAATCTATTCAAATAAAAGACTGTTTATTTGTTGAACCAGATTAGTTGCGACGAATCACACACCCATATTATTGCCTTCTAAAAACATTTAAAGTTCGCGCGATTTAACTCCCGTTCTGATTTATGACGAGGTATCCATTTCTGAACCCCCAGCTATTGCCGTTACATCAGCGGGGTTCAGGACTTTTCTACCAGCTAATTGGAATACCATCCAATAAAACGGATGAGTTATAAATTTCCAAAATAGTAACTAGGAATACTGCAAGTAAAGCCATGAAAAATCCCATCAGGGGGGTAGTCCCCCAGCCGGGGGCAACCTTTCCATATTCTGAATTAAGCGGCTTCAAAACCATTCCCAGTAAACTTATTCTGGGTTTACCTCTGGGGGTGTCACCAGTAACTTTCGTAGCCGTAGAGCCTGCTCAATTGATTGAAATTTGTTGACTTTGTATACTACTATAACAAGTAAAGTATGTACTAATATTTCTTTGGATTACATGGCAACGGAAACCGCAACTTCGGTCGCTACCTTTATATCCCGTTCACTCGTTAGCCTCACCGGTTACGCTTTGTATACCGCTTTCGGTCAACCCGCCAAAGAGCTCAGAGACCCTTTTGAGGAACATGAGGATTAGTCGGACTGATAGACCTTCCTTCGCAAAATTAAAAAGGAAGGTCTCTAATCAACCTAATTTACCTCATATTCATGATTTTGCTGATACAACAAAATCTGCTTCTTCGGCAAAATTAAAATCGGGGAAAGCTCTCTATTTACCCTTGCTGGGTACTTTGGGGGGCTCCCGAAAAAAGATGGCGAAAAATATTATACCTAAAGTTGCTACCAACAAAAATGTGTAAACCGGTGCTTCCGTGGATTCAGCCGTAATAGTGGTATTTTATAAATATCTTTCATACTAATTGCGGTGGAGGAGACTTCTAGTTCTTCCAAGTTTTTTTGTTTAACTTCAAAGTATTAGAAACTACTGAATTAAATCAATTTATTAAATTATTAAGTTACTAAGTTTTGACAAAACAATTATTTATCATTTTACAATTCAGTCAATTTTTGCGACTAACCTGATAAGGAGGGGAATTCAATAGGATAAGTAAGAAAAAATTTTTTGAACAGCTTGTCTTTTAGTACTTGGATCCCCCAACTTTTGAAATGCCCCGAATTCAACTTGGGCGTCCAAATCGGGATCGATACCAGCAGAAACGTCTCTAAATAAGGTTCTTGCACCGTGCCAAATGTGACCGAAGAAGGAAATGAGAGCAAATGTGGCGTGACCGAAAGTGAACCAACCCCGTGGGCTACTTCTAAAAACACCATCCGATTTTAAAGTGGCGCGATCAAACTCGAAGATCTCACCTAATTGGGCGCGCCTGGCGTATTTTTTCACCGTGGCAGGATCACTGAAACTAGCACCACCCGGTTCGCCACCGAAGAATTCTACGGTTACACCGACTTGCTCGACGCTGTATTTTGATTCTGCCCGCCTAAATGGTACATCAGCTCTCACGACACCCTCGCCATCTACCAGGACTACGGGAAATGTTTCGAAAAAAGTTGGCATACGGCGTACAAACAGTTCGTGTCCTTCCCTATCTTTGAAAGCGGCATGACCTAGCCAGCCAACGGCTATCCCATCGCCGTTGTCCATCGCACCTGCTCTAAACAATCCGCCTTTGGCAGGGTTGTTGCCGATGTAGTCGTAAAAAGCTAATTTTTCTGGAATCTTCGACCAAGCTTGGGATAGACTTAGATTTTCGGCTTCACCTGATCGTATTCGTTTCTCTATTTCTTGTTGAAAATATCCCTGATCCCACTGGTAGCGAGTGGGGCCAAACAATTCGATCGGGGTAGCAGCGGAACCATACCACATGGTTCCGGAGACGACAAAAGCGGCGAAGAATACAGCAGCAATACTGCTAGACAACACGGTTTCGACATTTCCCATACGTAGAGCTTTGTATAACCGTTGGGGGGGACGAACACTTAGGTGAAACAGACCCGCTAGTATACCTAAAACTCCTGCTGCTATGTGGTGCGAGGCTATTCCGCCTGGTACAAATGGATCAAAACCCTCGGCCCCCCAAGCTGGATCTATGGGTTCTATTTTTCCGGTTAATCCGTAAGGGTCTGATATCCAAATACCAGGGCCAAACAAGCCTGTTACGTGAAATGCTCCAAACGCGAAACGAAGTACTCCCGAGAGAAATAGGTGGATTCCAAATATTTTTGGTAAATCCAGGGATGGTTTTCCCGTGCGATCGTCCCGAAATAGATCCAGGTCCCAATACACCCAGTGCCAGATAGCGGCTAGAAACGACAAACCGGATAGTATGGTATGAGCTGCGGCTACTCCCTCGTAACTCCAGATACCCGCATCAGTTGCGGTATCTCCGGTGATGCTCCAGCCTCCCCACGACTTTGCTATCCCAATGCGAGTCATAAATGGAATGACAAACATACCCTGCCTCCACATGGGATCAAGAACGGGATCCGATGGGTCGAAAACAGCTAGTTCGTATGAAGCCATTGAACCCGCCCAGCCAGAAACCAAAGCAGTGTGCATCAAATGCACGGAAATAAGACGACCGGGATCGTTTAATACGACGGTATGAACGCGATACCGAGGCAAACCCGTGGGAAACCCCTTTCTTGGATATTGGAAATGAGTGACTACTACGTAACTTTCTTGCAATATAGGCTTGCGTTATAAGCTATAAAGAGACGAGATGGTAGTTGTTGTATGAAATATACAAATCACTATCTCGGTTCGTTGTTAGATTAGAGGCATTCCTTCTTCATTGCCTCGTCTCACCTATTTGTTTGGTTCGTGCAAAACACATAGTAATGTGAAGTAAGCCAGTAACTTTTCTTTCAGGAACAGATGAAGGCATAGATATTTTAGCATTTACGTGCTTTATATAACAATGTAGGGATTGGTCCCATCAGAGTCTGTTAATATCTGCAAAAAGATACAATTTATTTGACGCACGTCGCCTTTGTCAAGCGTGTTATAATATGACGAAAGCTCCTTCTCAGTTTGGTTTATACGTCCCCAATTTGGAGGTAATTACAATCTCTTTCAGTAGTTTTTTCATGCCAATTGGTGTTCCAAAGGTGCCTTTTCGTCTCCCTGGGGAAGAGGATGCGGCTTGGGTTGACGTATAGCGCGACTCGTCAGGTGCGTCGAGCCGGGTGGAACCCGTTTCCGTCATTTCTTATCCGATTGATTTGTCTCTATCTCGCTTGGAATTGACTAATCTATCAGTGCCCAAATGCGTGAGAAATATTTGTCAGTAGGTTTAGTAGTCGTCAGAATCCACGGCTAGTTAGAATAAACAGATTGCTTGGGCTCCGGTTACTCAGTCCCAGATATCAGTCGTAGCCGGAATGGCTACGAGATAGAAACCGAAACATCAAAAGAAAATTAAATAGATTTCTATTTTGAATGTGTTGCATAAAATATGGGAGTAAATACAGGGGAAGTGAAACTATTTGTTCTGTATGTGCGAATAGCGGTCGGAACCCCACAACCTCCGGGGTAGAAGATGAACCTAAAGACTCTTCACATGAAAAGGACTTAATCACGAACAGAAATGAACTGGTGCAGGAGGGAAAAGTTAACACACTGGGGTGAATTCGCCGATCACCAGTTACGAAGTGGTTCAGAATGTGCGAAAGCTGGGCTAGACAAACTTGAACCAAAAAGGCTAATGCGGGTGGGATTGAGAAGGAAATAGAAAAAGGAAAGGAGAATTCTTTCTTATACTCATTTCACGTGGAAGCTACCAGAGCCGTATGTCTCTAACGATACCTATACGGCTCCAGAGGGGGGGGGCGGCGGAGTAGGAGTCGCGGAAACCTATCCCAATCAACCGGCTTTATCGGGAGAGACTTCTTTTTCTAGGTCAACAAGTTGATGACGAAATCGCCAATCAACTTATCGGTATCATGATGTATCTAAATGGGGAAGATCAAGCCAAAGATATGTACTCGTATGTAAATTCACCCGGTGGGGCAGTATTAGCCGGAATATCTGCCTATGACGCAATGCAATTTGTCGTACCAGATGTACATACTATTTGCATGGGACTAGCTGCTTCAATGGGATCCTCCATTTTGGCTGGGGGGGAAATTACCAGACGTATAGCACTACCCCACGCTTGGCGCCGATGATTTGTACGGATTAGAACTCTGCCTTCGCCTAGGTGGGGTAACAATAGCATGGCAGCTTCTACTTGGCGACTCCTCCTACACACATTCAACTATGAAATAGTGAAATGCCGAGGAGGTAAATTGAATCGAAATAATTTTTTTGACTTGTAGTGAATTCATTCTGAATCGAAATCGATATATCTTAGCGTCATAAATTCGAGAAAGTGTCGAATCTACATAATTTGTTAAACTTCAAGTTTTTAAGGAGTTGGGTAATGCCGATTCCGTTATCCATCGAGAGTATATATAGCAAACTTTGGGATTGCTGGCGCGACACGCGATACAGCGGCAGAACCATCATAATACGTTTGAGAGGAAGGATGGTGTGATCTCGTAATACTTTTCTCGTAGTGTTGCAAGAAGAAGGGGTTGACAACGAAGTAAATGAGACAAAAAGTTAATGTTTAAATACTAGTTTGAGCAGACTTTGTCGACTCGCCGGAGGTATAGCCGTATGCAAGAGAATTTGCTTGTACGGTTGAACTTAATCGGAGTCATCTAACTAGGGTAATGATTCATCAACCCGCTAGTTCGTATTATGATGGACAAGCAGGGGAATGCGTTATGGAAGCGGAAGAAGCATCAAAACTACGCGATTGCATAACCAAAGTCTATGCCCAAAGAACTGGTAAACCCTTATGGATAATTTCCGAAGATATGGAAAGAGATGTTTCTCCGTCAGCAGAAGAAGCTCAGGATTACGGCGTCGCGGACCCGGTAGCGTTGGAAAACGCGTCAGCTTGAAGATTCAATAAGTAGAAGGTAACCGAGATTTGCGAGAAAAAGTCAAATTTCTCTGATTCAACAATTTTTTTTTCTTGTAGTTTCACGTTTATTTGTCTAACCAGTTTCTATTCCATCCACTTGGAAAAGCAAATCTTCAATTTTTTCTTTCTTACTTCAAACAAAAGAATATTCTAAAGATTGACTGTTAGAGATTCAGATGTAGCAAGTTTTCTCAAATGGTTGAAAATATTTCGAACCGAATAAATTTTATGTGTCTTTGAACGTGCCAACAAATCAGCAACTAATTAGGAAAGCGAGACAAAGGTTGGGGATTGGAACAAAATCCCCCGCTCTTCGGGGATGCCCCCAACGGAGGGGAGTGTGTACTAGGGTGTATGTGTGACCCGTTCGGATCGGAAACCTAAGACATTAGGGGGTTGACATCGTGAGATAATCCCTCAAATGAACTGGGGATAAATCCATAATCCATCTGTTTCAATAAGGAATAGAAATTCGTGGCTAGAATCGGTGCAAATCCGATCATTTTGATTTGGGACGATAAGAACCAATCGATGATAATAAAGTTGAGTTATTAAGCGAAGCCGGGCGAGTGATATTAACTTCTATATCTATTTCGCCAATCCCATTGCGATGGCAGTAACCACGGGTCAGCTGTTCCGCCAATCTCCAGCCTAAAATACCGTTACTAAACATATGACTTCTTTCGAAACAAATAACGAATAATAAATGGAAGCGAGAAAGCCCAGCTTAACGGGCTGAGTTAAATATTGGGGATCATGCGACCCGCCGGCAGCAATTTTGTTTTCCTTATCTTCGGAAAAGCCTAGGCTCCGGTATATAGGAGGGACCCGGTTGCCATAAAAAGTTGGCCACGGAAACATCGGAATCCGTGGCATCCCCGGTGCAACGTACCACTTATTGACAGATCAACAATTGGGGTTGGGTATCTAACCCGTACCGGAGTATCTGCGGAAGGGAAAGTCGGGGTAGCAGAAGCCGCCGGAATCTCCATTTATTACATCAGATAAAGAAAGCAGGAATTCGTCACAGCCTATAAATTTTTGTAAAATTATGAAGCAGCTACCTAGCGACCTCCCAAAAATTTAGAAGCGCGGTATGTCACCGCACATGGTGTAACTGAAATGTAAATCTATCTTCGAGATCTTCCTCTCTTCGGGGGGGGGGGGGTACAGTTTGGTGTAACGCAGCATATCTATTTCTACAAATTGACATCTCTAAATAAGAAATATTGAAACGAAATTATTTGAGGGAATAGTGGAGCCCGGGAATAAATGGATTTCTCAGACGAAAATATAATTTTCCGTGAGGCTATACATGTAATGACCAGAGTAAAACGAGGATCCATAGCTCGGAGATATCGCAAAGGCATTCTCGATTTCGCATCCGGGTTTCGGGGGGCTCATTCAAGATTATTTAGAACGGCGAACCAGCAGGAAAGAAGGGCATTAGCTTGCGCTTATGTAGATAGAAATAACCGGAAGAGGAAATTCCGTCGTCTATGGATCGCTCGGATTAATGCAGCAGCGCGGAAAAATGGAATTACGTACAGTTCGATGATTCACAATTTGTTTGGGAATCATGTTTTTCTGAATCGCAAGACACTCGCGCAAGTAGCTACTCCAGACGCTTACTGTTCCTCCCGGCTTATACGAACAATTAATGATGAGAGAGATTGACATGCGGCGGTAAGCCTCTCCGGATTAAACGGAGAGGCCGGAAATAAAAAAAAAAAGAATGAGTTAACTCGCAGATCTATCACGGGGAAAGACAAGAAAAAAAAGATAAACGGAAGGACAGACTATTTCATAGGCATCACTTTGATTCAACTTCAATATATTAAATCCCATTTTTTTTTTCGTGGGATATTTTTAGTTGCCAAATCAAAAAATCCCCCAGAATTCAATTTCATATAATTCTCTAATTTTCGTTGTTTGAGAAGGGTAGCAAAGCCGAAATACGAGCTCTCTTTATAGCGATAGCTACCGAACGCTGCTGCTTGGAGGTTAATCTATTCATCCGTCTCGATAGGATTTTTCCCTGCTCACTGACGAATCGACGAAGTAGGCTCGTATTTTTGTAATCAATAGTTTCATCGGAGCGAATAGACGGGGAACGTCTACGGAGAGATCGTCTAAATTTATTCGTGATATTTTTTTTGTGACTACCAGTAAACATTCCAATACACATTACTATTGATTACCTACAAATTAATCGGAAATATCCTTTATTTTTTTAGTTCCTTATGATAAGTATGTTTGTGGCAACAAACACGAAATTTCTTCGATTCCAACCGAGTAGGTGTGTTACGGCGATTCTTACGTGTAGTGTATCGAGAAATACCCGTGGATTTGCCGCTAGCCTCCCTCTCTCTGCAGGTACAGGTTGTACATGCTAAAGCAATGGTCACCCTCGCATCTTTACTTTTGGCCATAAAATCAATTATATCGTAATAAGATAAGTTTTCTTTTTTAAGGGAGAGGGTCGCAAGTAGGTCCAAATGTTTTTGAACGGACTACCCGCGAAGTTTCGACAATAATAAAGTTTAAATTTTAGCTACCCCCACCCATAACTCGGTTACGCGTTACTCCCTCCGTAAGACGTGAAGTTATCCGATTTTTCCGCTTTGTTCGATCCCTCTGCAATTAGTTCCTTGAATTAGAAAAAGGGAAATAATAAAGCATCTGGGAAGAAGCGATTAACTTCTATTAGGGAACCAGCCAACAATCCGAACCATATTGCAGCTACGACAGGGGCCGTGGAGAGATATATCTTCACATGTTGCATCAAAAGTCCTCCTTCTCTTTAAAATCTTCTTCCTCTATCTCTTAATCTTTATTCCTCTTCTACTTCTTCTATCTTATTAAGAAGAAACAATTATTTACAACTTGGAAATCAATTTCTTTGGAGGGAGAAACTAATAAACCCGGAGTACCCGATATTGTTGGTACCAGTAACCGTAATATCAATGAATAACCGTAATACCGATGCGAAGTAAGAAGGAAAAAGAGTAAGAATTGAACGGAGTGTTAGGGGACAGCTATCTATTAAAAAATGAATTTTCTCTTTACTAGTAGCCGGTATCTATAGATACCAGTTATAATAAATTAAATGGAACAACATTGGATCGATGATACCAATTACAAATCGAAATTAATAGGGATGTAACGCAGCTCGGTAGCGTGTTTGTTTTGGGTACAAAATGCCGCAGGTTCAAATCCTGCCATCCCTATTATTGATCCATGCACCAAGCTTCGGGGATAGGACTTCTCGTTTCAACAAATTGATTTTGCCCCTCCTTCTTTTTTCATGAAAGAAAAAAGATTTCTAACTTTCGCTTCCTCCTCACCCCGTGAGGAAGGAAGCTGCCCCATTTTTTACATTTTTGAATATAGAAGTAACTATGGAAAGGGAGGCGCCTTTAGTTCAGTCCGGTAGAACGCGGGTCTCCAAAACCCGATGTCGCAGGTTCGAATCCTGCAGGGCGTGCTTACTACTGTTTATTCGAGGATTACCTAATGTTATTCGAGGATTACCTAATGGAAGTAATGCATGTCGAATACGAAATACCTAAAAACCGAAGACGACAAACTCACCGTCGACGAAGCAGCCCCTCATGTCTGTTTCTTAGATAAACGAATATTTTCAGACAAATCCTAGAAATGATTAAATAATTTGAATGGAAAGAAAGAATTTTCAGATGAATCATTTTCCATCTTTTTTCTAAGTCAACGTCTTGTTTTAGATGCCACAATTACTCAATTTTATCGAATATCTAATTGATCGCCGCGTCGATATTGCGGGTATGCAGTTACAAATAATCCAGCTAGGGTTATTGGAATCGAACCCGACACAATTCCCGATAGTGATGCTTCAACCATTCTAGTTTATAAATATCTGGTGTAAGTACTTACCGAAGTTGATTTTCGCGCCAGCCGAATAGTATCTGGTAAGTGCGACGAATTAGTAGGTGCCGGCGGGACCCCCTTTTTTGCCTCTCTACCTCCTATCTAGGTTCCATATGACCAAGTCACAGAATTTGAATCTTGTTCAATCCAGCAAATGAAGCTAAAGTCGAAGTTAATACAGACGTCAAGAAGGCGAAGTAGCTTAATAGAGTGAGCATAAATTTGAATACCAAATTATCTGGCAGATGGGTTAGTATACGATTTCTCCGAGTAGTTTATCACCCGAAATTACGGAATCAAAGTTGTTTACTCAAATTTGCTAAGTCGGGATTGACTAGTAATATTTACTGGGTGATCTAAATCTATTGATTTGGTTTATTCGGTACAATTACGTCTCATTTATCTAATTTATGAAGTAGGCAACTACGTAGTACCTCTAAGCCGTTAATTAATCGCTTAAGAGTTGCCAGATAAGTCTTCCTCTTCTTATTAACTACCCCCACGAACTGGCTATCTCTTTTCTTTGGCCTAAGGCTAATACGCGTAGTTGAAATCATTAATTGCCTGGACACGCCGAGGGTATGGAAGCAGGCTGGGAAACGGAGCAACGGGAGAGATAATACCCCTGCGCCTACGAACCGCTGTACGGTTCCGAAGCCGAAGCCGGTCGAGGCTTCAGTTTGGTCTAGGCGTGGGTAACCACTACCGGAAATCCCGGAAGTATCGGAGACCTAACTTGTGAGGAGCGAGTAACCTTGCCGCATCGAAGGTGGGCTAGCTATACTGAACCAGTATATTTCGGATATACCCTGGGTATAAAAGTGACATCCCAATTTGGATCAGGTCCCGTTCGAAAAGGTTTACTGGTAGATCCAACACCCTTTACCCCTTTCTTCTATTCGGGAAGCAATCTCTTTTAGTATTACAAGATAGTAGATATAGATAGATACGGAGCTGAACATGTCTGGGAATACAGGAGAACGCCCCTTCGCCGACATCATTACTAGCATTCGATACTGGGTCATCCACAGCATTACTATACCCTCCCCGTTTATCGCAGGCTGGCTGTCTGTCAGTACAGGTTTAGCTTACGATGTTTCTGGAAGCCCCCGCCCAAACGAATATTTTTCAGAGAGCCGACAAGAAGTTCCCCTAGTTACTGGCCGCTTCGATTCGCTGGAACAGATCGACGCATTCACCAAATTCTTTTAGGAGAAACCAATACCAATGGCTCTAGATAAAACTTATCCAATTTTCACTGTTAGATGGTTAGCGGCTCATGGCTTAGCTGTACCGACAGTTTTCTTCTCGGGGTCCATATCAGCTATGCAATTCATCCAAAGATAGTTTCTAGTGAGCTCCGAATTTACGACACAACCGAATCCGAATAAACAGAGTGTAGAATCGAATCGTACAAGCCTATATCGGGGATTATTACTGATTTTCGTACTTGCCGTTCTTTTTTCTAATTACTTTTTCAATTAGAAACTAAAAAGAATTGTCCGAAAACGATCGAGATCCTAATTATTTGTGACTGTCTATGTCTCGAGTCGGGACCAGATGATAAAGCCGGAAGAGTAAGGGGGTAAGGAGGTGGCGCAGATGACAAATACCACTGGAAGGATTCCCTTGTGGTTAGTGGGTACTGTAGCCGGTACACCTGTGATAGGTCCGTCAGGCATATTCTTTTACGGAGCTTACTCAGGGTTGGGGTCGTCTCCTCGATAGTGATTGCCGCCTGGTCGGGAAAATTTTGCCGAATTCTAGAAGCGAATTCTCCAATTTCTCTTCTCTTTCCACTTGAAGGAGGAGGAGGAAGAAGCGGTTCAATTTGATATATCTCTATTTAGTTAGCTAGAGACTAGCTCTACGATGCATCTTTCGAGTAGATGGTTCGATCGATTCTTTTCTGTCTAAAGAATCGATCGAGGCTGAATGTAACAATTAAATTATCTACACAATTTTTAATAATCATTTAATTATTAAATTACATAAATTTAAATATAAAAAAGAGGTATTTTGGGAAAAACTAGTTCGACATAATCGGATCAATCAATAAGTTTTGAGTACGATTTATAGTTTGTCGAACTATGAAGTGGAGTTTTTCTTTTACCTCCATCCTTACCTACTAGTAACCTTCCCAACTAGTCTTATCCATATTTGTAGTCTACCTCCCTACCCAACATTACATCTTCCGTGTCCTAGTTTAGACTTGATGGAGTCAAATTGGGAGACTGGGAGATAAAGAAGTAAGCTGATTGCGTTGGAGGAGACATGTGGATGATGTGGGTGGTGTCGACGCCGCTGACGCCACCCACATTATCCAAGTCGACGCAATCAACACTTCGCGGCTATCAAACTATTGACTAAAAGAAAAGACAAGTTAAATTTATTTTCTACACGCAATTATCAGTCGGATTATCTAGCCACGAAGGGGATAACCAGAAAGAGGAGTAGACAATCAGAAATTCATTTCCGCCAACTGCACTTTCTCAAACTGTTTCTTCTTAAGCACGAGGAAAATCTGTGCCAAGACAACCGATGCGAGGAAAGCTATAAGACCTCGAATACGCAGCGGGTCCTGGAGTACGATTTCGACTTCCCCCTGACCGAATCCACCAACATTAGGGTTATTAGTCAATGGCTGATCGGCCTTAACTAACTCACCTTCCGAAACGATGAGTTCGAGACCGGGGGGGACAGTATCCGTTGCTTCACGATTCCCGGATGACTCTTCAATAGTGATTTCGTATCCACCCCTTCCTTCTTTACGAACAACCCTCTTTATTTTTCCTGTCGCTGAGGCGGTGTAGACCGTGTTGTTGCTTCTGCTCCCATCTGGGTAGATTTGTCCCCTCCCCCTATTCCCTCCAACATAAATGGGATATTTCAGAAAATGAGCTTCCCTGTTAGTACCAGGGTCTGGTGATAGAATTGGAAATGTGATTTCATTGTATAACTTGCCTGGCACTGGTCCTACGACGATTATATTTTCTCTGCCGGGACGGTAACTTTGAAATGACAATTTTCCTAACTTCTCTTTCATCTCGGCTGGAATGCGATTAGGGGGAGCCAATTCAAACCCCTCTGGTAGGATGAGGACAGCGCCGACATTCAAGCCCCCCTTTTTCCCGTTTGCAAGTACTTATTTTATCTACGTATCATAGGGAATCTTAACAGCTGCTTCAAATACAGTATCGGGAAGAACAGATTGCGGGGCCTCAAGATCCACAGGTTTCTTGGCTAGATGGCAATTGGCACACACAATACGCCCCGTAGCTTCTCGGGGATTTTCATAATTCTGTTGCGCAAGAATCGGATATGCATTTGATACAGATGGACAGTTTAATTCACTGAAACCGATCAATACCGCAAGTGCAAGTGACGGAATCCAACACTTTTTCATCCAGTTATTCGTAATTCTTCTTTGCATAGATTGATGATTAGTCTCAAGTCTTTATACAAACGGGTTACTTGTTGACGCCGCTTGGTAGCAAATAATTCTTTCTTGTTCTAATTCTTTCCCCCGTTCCATTTGATCATTATTAGGAGGTGACAAACGATAGGGGGTTGCAAATAACCCAAAAGAATGAACTGGTCTAGCCTGCTAGATGCAAATTCGGAGAAGAAGTTGTTATCACCCACTCATTGTATGATAAGTTGCCACAATCGAGGGAGATGTGCGATTCAAGTGACGGAAGATCCAATATTTGGATACCGTATCTAAAATAACTGGAAAGGTTGAGACGAGGCGAGAAATTACATATTTATTGGGGATTAAGCCAAAATGTTCGAAGAGGGAGCCTATGACTATTTCCCAACCATGGGGCGAATGGAACCCTACACATAAATCAGTTGGTAAAAGAATGGAAGACGCTTTCATTGTGTCATTCAAACTGTAAAATGACTCCTGAATCCAGGAATTTAAAACTGCAAGTCTCTTTCGACCCGTTATAAGCAATAAAGTTGGGATGGCAATACTAATTACATCGGTTACTAGCTGCAGCAGTAGCTGAATATTTAGTTCGTTATACGTTGTTGCCAACTGAGTAGTCTCATCATATGCATTTGCATCAAAATTTTGCAACTGCGTATCTGCCAAATGTTTAGTCGCGTCATTTAACCAGAGCAATGCTTCTGCTTCTCGAAGCTGCTTCGGAGCCTTTTCCTCTTGAAGGGGGTTGATAAATACTTGAGTTTGGGTAATGTTCCACCAACCCCTAATCCAAGACTCCAGAAACCAATTTCTGAAACTGATTGGAATCGTGAGGGGAAGAAGCAGAAAACACCCAACATATTGAAGGGAAACTAATGCTTGGTTTCTAGTTAAGTCAAAATCGTTATGTACCAACACACTTGATTGATTTGTCAATTCCGCCCTGAACTTGGATAAAGTGCGAGTCACAGAACGAGGCACCAAACTGATTGACTCATAGGCCGACGGAAAATTTGCTGATTCATAATTAAATGATTTTTCAATCACTTTTTTGGTAGTTTGAAGTGGAAAAAAGTTTATGGAACAACGTGCTCTCCTAACATCGAACTCATTTGAAGTCGCTTCAATCCAAGCTAATTTCCTATTTATTTCTTCTATATTATTCAACTTGTAAAGGATGCAAGAGGGAAAATCATTTTTCAATTTATCTTCTGCGAAGCTAACAAATTTTCTATGTTTGTTGACTGTTTCGCCATTCACGTAACAATTTTGGCGAGAGTTTAGAGATATATCTTGGAAAAGCGAAATATCTGGAAGGTTCGGCAGAAAAATATTAAAGCAATTTTTTATCAAAGAATTGGTTGCGCGATCACACCCACGTGGAAGCAATCGGAGGAGTTTTGTCCTAAATAGAAGTCTCAGGTCTCTTTGCATTCCCAAAAGGGATATACTAAATCTGTGCTCTAGGAGACTACAGTATATTAGATATCTAGATTTATTGGATGCCGTGTTTGTGGGCGCTGTCGTGGCCCGCAGCAATTTATCCGGTGTTGAAGGGGATAATTTCACTTGCACGAGAAGCGGGGAGTCGTCTATTAGGGACTGTAGTCGCTTACTAGCCTCATAAGCTCTATCCGAGGAACGATGTGGAGTACTAAGAAACCATCGAATAATTTTCCGTTTCCAACAATGTAATCGCATATATTAACTGTAACTATCTATCAATCAGGAGAGGGAAATAGACGAAGTATGAGACTAATCAGTTGAATTGTCGTAATTAGGCTATTCCTTCTTTCGACCCCTCCCCCTCGAATTTTTTTTCGCCGCTCTAGTAGCCTCACATTTCTTCGTAAATCATCTAGTTTTGAAATTCAATAAATTTTAAAAACCTTCAATCGATACACGCGGGAAACGAGCAGGTTCGGCGGCTTTTTCTTCCACATCTCCTAAGGTTAAACTTTCACCGATCCTAGTTAGTGGGATATTTTGACGACCCCTCACTTTCAAGTAAAGAATCCGACGCGGATAAAAGCCTTCCTTACTTTCCAACCCAACCGCTTCTATATCTTTTAGTACAAGTCGGATGCGGATGCGGCGATTAGTTCCGGGAAAGCCCCACCGAAAGATAGAAAAGAACCCTTCTCGCTTATCGAACAAGTTGTAGCCGCCCCCCACGTTCCAAAACGCGGTACACCACAGATACAGCCCGAGAAAGAGGCCTGCAATCCCGTAGAAACACATTACAATACCTTGTGGAATAAAAACAATGTGTTCGGATGAAAGTCCGGGGATCAGATCTTCGCCGACGCAGCTGGAAAGTCCCACTAGTAGAAAACCTGTTGCGCCACAGACAAGGATACAGGCCCAACATGAATTCGCAAATGTGCGGGAGCCTTTTACAAAATCTACTTGGATCCATTTGGAACGGCAATTCATTAATATTTCCTCACAGATTGCATAGTAAATGGATTAGTCATTTTACCACCAATTTCACTTCCCTCATCTCCTCCTCGCAGTCCATTACTTTCGCTTGTTTCTTATTTATTTTCGTTTAATAATGAAGTACCGAAATGGAGTTCAAGCATATGGGGTAGTTATCTACAAGTGATGCATTTGTTAACAAAAAATCAACCTATATCTCATTTTTATATGAAATGATAATGAGACATAGATTGATTGGGGCGACATTCTTGAGATTATCGGGGACTCAAACGAGGATAAGATAACCGCCAAGAAAAAGGGAATTCATCTCTATTAAGTATCAGCTCAGACTAGACTTCGAATTCAATTGATATCAGAAAGTCACCGAGCAGTTTACTCCATCTACGAAAAATGGAAAAAGAAAATAAATTAGAGGATTTCATCCCGTTCGATATATAGAAATGGGATAGCCATTGTAACTGCTGGAAACACCAAACCGACTAGGGGTACAAAAATAGAGGGTAGATGAGATGCCGCCATGATGAAATTACCTCAACTACAATAAAGAAAAGAAGAAATCTATTTATATAATCATATATCTCTGTTTCGCTCTTCTTTCTAATATCTAATGATATTGCTTTTGTTCCATAAAGAAAAGGGTTTTCCAGGCTTCCGGTAGAGTAATCCAATTTAGATTTTTCTATTTCTCGGGTTCATCGGGGAGGGAACGAGTACGCCGACACCAAAAGATCCAACAAATTCTTCGTTGTACGAAAATAAGACGAAGATGGCGGTTGTTTTTCCATTTAGTAGTGGGGAGGGGGGGGGGTAAGATGTGGCCGATTCAGAAGTGGAAAAAAAAAATTCGGAACAAATTCAATTTTTTTTATAGGGAGCTGATGAATGAAGTTCAGATATTTCGCCCAAAACACCCTTCAGGAGATTACGTGGGACAATCGAATCGAGTAGCCCATTATCAAATAAAGACTCAGCTGCTTGAAAGCCCTCAGGTATCTTTTGACGCGATGTTTGTTCAATTACCCTTTTACCAGCGAATGCTGTATACGCTTTGGACTCGGCAATAGTTATATCCCCCAACATGCCAAAACTGGCGGTTACACCCCCCGTGGTTGGATAGGTAAGAATCGATATATAAAGTAATTTTCTTCGAACTTGATGAATTTGCAAGACGGAAGAAATTTTAGCCATTTGCATCAAGCTCAACGTTCCTTCTTGCGTACGCGCTCCCCCAGAAGCACAAATTAAGATTAACGGCAAAGACTTATCCGTGGCATATTCAATTAGACGAGTAATCTTTTCACCCACAACGGATCCCATACTTCCTCCCATGAAATGGAAGTCCATAACACCAGGTGCAACAAGTGTTCCATTTAGATATCCTATACCTGTTTGAGTAGCGTCGGTTAAACCCGTTTTTTCCTGAGAAACAGCTAAACGATTTTGATGAGAATCCTCGTCGGAGAAATCTAAAGCATCTTCTGTGGTCATGTCTTCATCCATGGGAATCCATGTGTTACGATCAATCGAAAGTTCGATCCTTTCCATACTATTCATTGAAAGGTGATAACCACGTTCTTCACAAACACTTCTATTCTGTTTCAAAAATTTCACGTAAAGCATGTTTCCGCAGTTATCGCATCGAGCCCGTAATCCTCTATTCGTGTTAACACTTATCCGCTTCTCTCTTTCCTTTTCATTTGAGATAGAGCCTCTGGTAGCTTCTTCGGGAAAAGCTCCAATCAATCCACCAAATTTGCGCTTATCTTCAAACCAATTTGTTACAGACGTGAGAATCTCCTCATCTGTTGTTTCCCTCTAACTCGTGGAAAAAATAAATTTCAAATAGATTTCTCATGATATGGCGAACTCTTCCCCCTTTAGGTATCACCGAATTGGGACCAAATCCAAGTTCGCTGATCCAATAAATAATTGATAATTGACTAGATTATCTATCGAATCAATCGTATTGTAAGTGTTCGATTTCTATTATCCAACGAGACAAACGAAGCAACATGCTACGAAACTAAACAAAATAAAGATATTTCTGATAAACATAAAACGGTGAGTTTAGCTTCAGACCACTCGTTCACATCTCGTAATTTTTCGATATGAGTTGGTAGGGATTTGAACCCCCAGATTCACATTTCAATACCATGTGTTTCCTAGTTTCCATCATTGATTAACCAACCTCACTATAGCGTTGCGTGTTGCATCAGGAGTATGGGGGAGATTAACCCCTTCCCGATACTCCTGGTATGTCCCCACAACTGTTTCAGAACAGATACGGGTAGCAAATAGCTACTAAAATTCCAATCTATTTACAACGTATCAATTGTATCAAATTCAAATTTGATTGCTTTCCATATCTCGCATGCAGCGGCCAATTCCGGACTCCACTTACAAGCTTCACGAATAATTTCATTACCTTCACGGGCGAGGTCGCGACCCTCGTTGCGAGCCTGTACGCAAGCTTCTAATGCGACTCGGTTGGCTACCGCACCGGGTGCATTTCCCCAAGGATGTCCCAAGGTTCCTCCACCGAACTGTAATACGGAGTCGTCCCCGAAGATTTCGGTTAGAGCAGGCATGTGCCAGACGTGGATACCCCCCGAAGCTACGGGGAGTACACCCGGCATGGATACCCAATCTTGTGTGAAATAGATACCACGACTACGATCTTTTTCAATGTAATCGTCGCGAAGTAAATCGACGAAACCCAGGGTTACTTCTCGTTCCCCCTCTAGTTTGCCTACTACAGTTCCAGCGTGTATATGATCTCCACCGGACATGCGTAATGCTTTGGCCAATACACGAAAATGTATACCGTGATTTCGTTGTCTATCGATCACGGCGTGCATCGCACGGTGAATATGAAGAAGCAGCCCATTGTCTCTGCAGTAATAAGCTAAGCTGGTATTTGCGGTAAACCCTCCGGTCAGGTAGTCATGCATGACAATTGGTGCACCCAACTCTCTAGCGAAAACAGCTCTCTTAAACATTTCTTCACACGTACCTGCAGTAGCATTTAAGTAATGCCCCTTGATTTCCCCCGTTTCAGCCTGGGATTTGAAAAGAGCTTCTGCCACGAATAGGAAGCGATCTCTCCAACGCATGAATGGCTGGGAATTCACATTTTCATCATCTTTTGTGAAATCAAGTCCACCACGAAGGCATTCGTAGACGGCTCTACCATAATTCTTAGCAGACAGACCTAATTTTGGCTTGATTGTACATCCCAATAAGGGACGTCCATATTTGTTTAGTTTATCCCTTTCGACCTGAATACCATGAGGCGGTCCAATGAAAGTTTTAGAATAAGCGGGGGGAATTCGAAGGTCTTCCAGGCGTAAAGCGCGTAGAGCCTTAAATCCAAAGACATTACCTACAATAGAGGTGAACGAATTGGTGACAGAACCTTCTTCGAATAGATCCAAAGGATAAGCTACATACGCGATATACTGGTTCTCCTCCCCAGCGACGGGTTCGATGTCGTAGCATCGGCCCTTATAACGGTCAAGACTGGTCAACCCATCTGTCCATACAGTGGTCCACGTACCCGTGGAGGATTCCGCAGCTACCGCAGCTCCGGCTTCCTCAGCCGGTACTCCGGGTTGTGGGGTCATTCTAAAGGCTGCTAAGATATCGGTATCTTTGGTCTTGTATTCGGGGGTGTAATAGGTCAATCGATAATCTCTGACACCAGCTTTGAATCCAACACCTGCTTTAGTCTCCGTTTGTGGTGACATGGGTTTGTTCCTCCCTATGACTAAATTGGTAAATCTTGCAAAGATGAGATCTGCTCGGCCTAGGTAGAGTATTTCAATGCGAAACGCGAAGTGTATATAGTTCAACCCGCGCGCGATACTTATACCTGTCAAAATCCCATTTCAAGCATGGAACATTATCATTTTATACCGCGTCTCGTGCGCGGTGCAACTAATCAATTTGTTTTCTTGCAAAAACTGCTTAGGAAGCAGCATTCTGCCTCATCCCAATACATTGACTCGGGAATCTCTTCGTGGTTAGACTAGTCAGTAGAATACGAACTAAGTAATTGCCAATCCTTCGTCTTTAATGGCCAATCTCGTCTGAAAAAGGGTGGAACGCGCATCCCAATAATGAAAATTCAATGGATAGAGCGCAGATTTTATCAGCCTCTCGATCATATACGAAACAGAAGAAGGAGTCTGCTTCATCTGCGGCGCAGTTTACACCCCCCCCCATTTCATCTATCTATAGCTACATCTGCGAAACAAATTAAAATAAGGGAGAGTGGGTGGGAAGGGAACGGATGACTTCTTCTCCGCCATCGACCACTCAGCGATAAAATACAAAATATTTCCATCGATTCAGTAATCAAATAAAGATAATACACCGAAATAGTTATGAAAACCAGTTCTCTCTCTTTCGAAATTTCTGAATTGGTGGAAAAAAATGTGGGCTACATCACTCAGATCATTGGACCAGCATTGGATGTGGCTTCCTCCCCGGGGGAGATGCCCAATATCTACAACTCACTAATAGTCAAGGGACAAAATCCAGCAGGTCAGCAGATTAATGTTACTTGTGAGGTTCAACAATTATTAGGTAATAATGAAGTAAGAGCCGTAGCTATGAGTGCCACAGACGGTTTGACGAGAGGTATGGGTGCTGTTGATACGGGAGCCCCCCTTAGTGTCCCCGTTGGTGAAACTACTCCTGGCCGAATATCTAACGTCCTCGGTGAACCCGTAGATAATTTGGGTCCCGTGCGAAGTAGTGCGACATTTCCAATTCACAGGCCCGCTCCGGCATTTACCCAGTTGGATACCAAATTATCAATTTTCGAAACGGGTATAAAAGTTGTGGATCTTTTGGCTCCGTACCGGAGAGGCGGAAAAATCGGGTTACTTGGTGGGGCTGGAGTTGGAAAGACGGTTCTTATTACGGAATCAATCAATAATATTGCGAAAGCTCATGGAGGTGTATCCGTATCCGGCGGGGTGGGAGAACGTACACGTGAAGGTAATGACCTTTACATGGAAATGAAAGAATCAAAAGTTATTAATGAACAAAACATTTCGGAGTCAAAAGTAGCTTTGGTTTATGGTCAGATGAATGAACCACCGGGAGCTCGTATGAGAGTTGGCTCAACCGCTCTAACAATGGCGGAATACTTTCGAGACGTTAACAAACAAGATGTACCCTTATTTATTGACAATATTTTTCGCTTCGTCCAGGCGGGATCGGAGGTCTCGGCATTACTGGGTAGGATGCCTTCCGCCGTGGGTTATCAACCGACCCTTGGTACAGAAATGGGATCATTACAGGAAAGAATTACTTCCACCAAGGAGGGATCAATAACTTCCATTCAAGCTGTTTACGTACCTGCGGATGATTTGACTGACCCGGCTCCCGCCACGACATCTGCACACTTAGACGCCACTACTGTGCCTTCAAGGGGATTGGCGGCGAAGGGTATTTACCCAGCCGTGGACCCGCTGGATTCGACCTCGACTATGTCGCAGCCTTGGATTGTGGGTGAGGAGCACTACGACACGGCACAGGGAGTTAAGCAGACTTTGCAACGTTACAAGGAACTTCAAGATATTATAGCTATTCCTGGACTAGACGAGTTATCCGAAGAGGATCGCTTAACGGTAGCTAGGGCTAGAAAAATAGAACGTTTCTTATCACAACCTTTTCTTGTAGCGGAAGTTTTCACCGGATCTCCGGGTAAATACGTCAGTTTATCGGAAACCATTAAGGGATTTCAAATGATTCTTTCTGGAGAGTTGGATAATCTTCCCGAACAAGCTTTTTACTTGGTTGGCAATATCGATGAAGCTACCGCAAAAGCTGCGGCTTTGCAAGTGGAGGGTCAGTAAAAGAGATGGCTTCGAATCTCCGCGTGATGGCTCCCAATCGAATAGTTTGGAATTCTGAGGTTTGGGAAATTGTTTCATCCACTAATACTGGTCAGATTGGTATATTACCCAATCATGCTCCGCTTCCTACAGCTTTGGATATGGGAGTTTCAAAAATACGTCATGATGGGCAGTGGTCTGCAATGGCACCGATGGGCGGCTTTGCCATGATAGATAATAATCAGGTGACAATATTGGTAAACGAAGCGGAGAGAGCTGCCGAAATTGATCCCGACGAAGCTCGAAGAACTTTCCAGATGGCTCAGGCTAATTCAGCTGAAGCAGAAGGCAAGAAAAGGATAATAGAAGCTAACTTGGCCTTTAAAAGAGCGAAGGCCAGGCTGGAAGCTTCAAATGTTGCTTGACGTGCCTTTCTCGCACCCGGAAGCACTAGGTGATTTGATAGTCTGATAATCATCCTATGGTACGCGCAGAAACTCTCGATGTGTCTCATACACAGTGAAACTTATTAGATACCACCAATTTAACCATCACGGTATCTAGTAAGTGTTACCTACTATTGGATTCGAACCAATGACTCTCGCCGTATGAAAGCGATACTCTAACCGCTGAGTCAAGTAGGCCGACAGTGACTTAGTCTATCCCACGCCACTTTCTATCCAGGTTTGTGACTGACATGTCATATATATCCATATTTTCATTATACCCCAAGAAGTAGCTATGCACAACTGCATGTTTCACCACTTCACTTAATAAGTATTTGATCTAATATATATATATAATTTCTTCTTCAAACTGATTTGTCGACTTGACAGAAATTAATCGATACTGATGAAATTCCTTCATCTACGACCAGATGTATCAAGGGCTATAGCTCAGCGGTAGAGCGCCTCGTCTACACGTGCGCCGATGTCTCTCTCTTCCTGAGAAAATTTGTCGAAAACCAACGACTCGCGCAAAACTCTGCATGATAATTCCTTGTCTAACTTACAATGAAGGGTACGAAGGAACAGTAGCATGACAGATAAGTTGACCAAAAGAAGTCAACCCCTAGAAGTTGATATGGTGAATAATTGGTTTACCCAATGCTGCAATTGGTGGGGACGATGCAAGGACCCCAGGCCAAATCTCTTCCTCGTTTCACGAACCTTCGGTTGCAGAGGGTGTCGTATACTCTTTCCAAGCGGCAGGGAATATTTGATATCGCGAGGCGGACCTGTATCCCCAGAGGCAAATCTGCGTCAACTTAATGTTAGTAGCTTTCTCAAGATACTTCGGGATTGCCTGATTTGGCTAATTCCCCCTCATGAAATTTCTTAGAAAACTTTTCATAAAAAATAGCTTGGGCATATGGAACCCCCCCTGTTTTTCTAGGTAGAAACAAGGTTGGTGCATCGGCAATTGCTTGTTTCTCCCAATTCGATTGGGGAGCAGCTGTTGAAGGAGCCCTATGCCGTAGAAGCGGCATGTTGGGTTCGCCAAGCAGTTCGGGAAGGTTTTTTCCATATTCCGATCTGCATGGCCGAGAGTTTCTGCGGTTCGAATCCGTATAGTCCTAACTTGAAACGGAGAAAGGATGGAAGATTGCTGGCACACCATATACCTACTCAATCTGAGTTGTCTACTTAAATGACTATAGTTGCCACATCTAAATTAGTGAGTCTTCTTTCTCTTTGGGAAGAAGATACGCCAGCTCCTTGATGCAGTTAATCAAGAACTGGGTATGGGAAATATAAAATAGAATGTGCAAAAAAATTGCTGAAATTTGAGAATCACTCGATTTTCCCACTGCAAATGCGACATTGCCATTTTCAAAAATATAAGGCTAACACTTCTCCCTTTTCATCCTTTCCTATCGATGGGGTAACTACTAGTATAATCAAACGAAAACTTCAATTTACTTCCCTGAATAGGTTAGACGTGCTAAACCTATTGCAGTATAGCGAGACAACGGTTGCTTACCAATCCGCCTACCCCAGGTCGACACCATTTTGTCTAGTTCCAAATTTATCAACTAAATTGAAAGAGAAGAAATTTAAGGCAAAGGAAATATGCAAATGTTTTCGCTCCACCAATATGAATCCTTTTGGATTTTCCTGCTGGTATCTATATCTATCCCCTATTTAGCTTCTTCGATTTCCGGATTTATTGCTCCCACCCGGGAAGGACCGGAGAAGTTGACAAGTTACGAGTCGGGCATTGAACCGAAGGGAAATACTTGGATTCGATTTCAGATACGTTATTATATGTTTGCTTCGGTTTTCACGGTCTTCGACGTCGAAACCGTATTTCTCTATCCCTGGGCTGTATCTTTCAGGGAATTGGGACTATTTGCTTTCGTCGAAGTGATCATCTTCATCTTTATACTAGTAGTTGGTTTGGTTCACGCGTGGCGAAAAGGAGCATCGGAATGGTGTCAACTTCCGAATATTCGAGTGGAGGCGGCGGAGAGGGAGTTGAACCCCACGGTGTAGGTGTCCCCCTCAATTCGGTGGAGCCTTCGCTCCCTGGATGGGGTGTGTCAAATTCAATTTTTTTAGCTAATATCAGTGATTTCTCCAACTGGTCCAGACTTTCCAGTTTGTGGCCACTTCTATATGGCACCAGCTGCTGCTTCATCGAATTTGCCTCCCTAATTGGTTCACGATTTGATTTCGACCGGTACGGTCTAGTACCCAGATCCAGTCCTAGGCAGGCAGACCTAGTTGTCACCGCCGGTACTGTAACCATGAAGATGGCCCCGTCCCTAGTAAGACTCTACGAGCAAATGCCTGATCCGAAGTATGTAATCGCTATGGGAGCTTGCACCATTACGGGGGGCATGTCTAGCACAGATTCCTACAGTACTGTTCGCGGGGTAGACAAATCAATTCCCGTCGATATTTATTTACCGGGTTGCCCACCCAAACCTGAAGCTATTATTGATGCCGTAACAAAACTCCGTAAGAAAATTGCTAGGGGAAGTTCTATAGATCGAGCTTCCTGTCCCACCCGAACGAAATACCTCAGTCTAAATCATCGATTTTGCTTTGTACCTAGCATCCATATCCGTGAATATAATCAAGAATTAACTAACTGTGATACGAAATTGTTGTCAAATAGTTTTTCGGAAAACTTTCAGAAGCTTAAAGATAAGTCTTAGAAATAGGTATCAAAAGTAGAGGAATAACTAGATTTCATTTCATAGGTGAGTGAAGTAGGAAAAAAAAGAGGTGTCAACCAATATGAACACTACCAATAAAGATCAATTCAATATCGAGACGCGGGGTCGTTTATCCGCTTGGTCAACTAGACATAAGTTTCCCCATCGACCTTTGGGTTACGATTATAGGGGTGTCGAGACTTTACAAGTCAAGTCGGAGGAGTGGTTGTCTGTAGCTGTCGCCCCATATGCCTATGGTTTTAATTACCTGCGTTCTCAACGTGCTTACGACTCGACACCGGGAGGATCTCTAGTCAGTGTATATCATCTGACACAGATGCGAGATCAGCCGGATCAACCCGAGGAAGTGTGTATAAAAATCTTTGTTCCAAGAAGAAACCCTAGAATACCTTCGGTTTACTGGGTTTGGAAAAGTTCCGATCTCCAAGAACGTGAATCCTATGATATGTTGGGAATAATCCATCAGGGTCATCCGCACCTTAGGCGTATACTGATGCCTGAAAGTTGGGTAGGGTGGCCCCTACGTAAAGATTACGTCGTACCCAACTTTTACGAGTTACAGGATGCCTATTAAATCGCACGGAGGTGAGAGGAAAAAAACCGGCCTCACCTGAAATAAAAACTTATCTCCCGAACCGCCCCTAACATCTAATTTTTATCGAAGCTGTTTACGATTACCAAGCAGAGCTCTCAAATAAAAATGACCCGCCCAGTTTCCGAGATGCAGCTTTTTCAGGGTTAGTTTCATATAATACTAGAACTGGTTCGGCCTACCTCCCAAACCATTTATATGCCAAGAACCAGATTTGAACTGGTGACACGAGGATTTTCAGTCCTCTGCTCTACCGACTGAGCTATCTCGGCTATCTCAGCCAACTCATTTTACGGATAAAAATTAACTAGAAATCAGTTAAGTAGATTTTTCAGCTCTAGTTTTTTACCTAGTCAAATCGTTGATCTCGCTTTTATCGATATGTTCGATACAATATCGCTTGCAGTAAATAAATTATGGGAAGGACTAGATTGAGCCATTCATGCATATTAAAAGCCTGAATGGCTCACTTGCAAACTATTTCGCTTCTGAACAAGTTATGTGGATCCAAACAACCTGAAATGGGTTAACTAAATTGTCTCGTTGGGGATAGAGGGAGTCGAACCCTCACGGTCATGTGAAACCAACGGATTTTCGTTCTACCGCAACTTGCGCCGCTACTTCTTACTTCTGCTAAGTAAGTAGAATGGGACTCTACCTCCATTCGCGAAAGTATTGTTTCCCGTTACCGACTCGCTTGTCTAATAGTTTTCGTCAAAATGAAGTGGGATCCCATAGTAGGTGAGATAGAAATCTGTGGATTAGCAATAGTAGAGATAGTCTCCTTAGTGTTTTATTACTAAGTAGTAAGAAGAAATTATCGTGATTTTGTGACTGAATGCTGTCCTCAAACCGAGGGATCTGCGTCCAAGTTCAAATGAAAAAAGTAAAAATTCCCTTCTTCACTAGATCTCAGTCTTATACTTATACAACTTACCCCACGCAGTTAATCAGACGAAGTAGTTATATATTCAGTTCTTTCGAGAATTAGTAACTAACAAATTGCTCGTTGGAATGACCCCCGTCGAGTCTCTGTACCTATCTCGCCTCATCGCCCGAAATTTATTTGAGTAAGACAAGATTTGGCTCAGGATTGCCCGATAAATGGTCCCAGGTTTCCCTGAATCTGGGGGCTGCCACTTGATATGTCTCCATACCCAGGCTCAATCTGCTTGAGTCCGCTGCGTCTACCATTTCGCCATATCCCCACCCTTTAGGCCCCAACGAACTGATAGGAAGAAGTAGGTAACCACATAATTGTAACTGTGTGAAAACTTTCGGCGTGCCTACACCTAACTAATCTGCCTAGCCTAGTTTGACGATATTTCGTTTACACATCTTTTTGTATCTAGCAAGCTTTTAACTAGCAAAAAGAGAAAAGAAGAAGAAACTTTCTTTTACAATCACTCCTCAGATAGAGAAATACATGTAATTCAACTTGTCAGCGGCGATATACTTGCTTCTCAAAAGCTAAGTTTCTATTATAGAAGTATATATGAATGCACTATTTGGAGCAATATATCTGTCGATCAGTTTGATTTTTTTTTTTCGCTAAAATTTTTATGTAAATGGATATGCTATAACGTTTCCATCTGGCATCACGAATCGCTGGTAGTATTTGCCTACCTTGTCCCCAATTATTCCCCAAATGTCGATAACAAGTTGAATATTTGTTAGTCCCTATTCATATGTTATGATTGTCACAGATATCAATTTTGACTGACTTCTAGTTTCTCCGCCGACACGGCAGTAACAGGTAGTATCTCTGTGCTGATCCCATAAGGTTTTTACCCAACTATCAAACGTCTACAGAAAAGGAGTTTTCACGTCTCGCTACCGAGGACCTCGCTTGAAATTGATACGTCGCCTAAAGAATTTACCGGGGTTTACGGGTAAGAGTAAAACACCCAACTTGGGAGAATTTCGAGTCGCTACCGATCAATCAGCTTCAAGAAAAATTTCTCAATTCTGCGTGCGTTTGGAGGCCAAACAAAGATTACGTTTCAATTATGGATTAACGGAACGCCAACTACTAAAATACGTACGTATCGCTAGAAAAACTAGGGGTTCAACGGGCCAAGTACCACTGCAATTACTTGAGATGCGTCTAGATAATGTGATTTTCCACTTAGGTATGGCTTCCACGATTCCCGCCGCTAGACAGTTAGTTAATCACAGACATATTTTAGTGAACAGTCGTATTGTAGATATACCAAGTTATCGCCGTAAGCCGAGAGACATTATTACTGTTCGAAATCGACCAACTTCCTACAATGCACCGGAGGGTAAGTTTCCCGGAGAGGACAACACACCGGATCATTTGACCGTTTCTCTATCGGAAGGCAACAGGCCAACAGGATTGGTGAATCGTATTGCCAATCGAGAATCCGTCAATTTGAATATAAATGAATTGTTAGTTGTTGAGTATTACTCCCGCAAAGCTTAGTGACCATTTATTAAATTTTTAATTTAATCAAATAGTTTGGAGGTCTCTACGACGAAAACCTAAGCAAAGGACTTGGGATGATGAAATTCAATAAGCAGATTACTTAGGAAGTGGCAAAAGTTTTTCGATCTAGCTTGTTCCTTTCTTGGAGCATAAATTAAATCATAATTTTTCACTTTATATAAATATTCCACTTTTGAGCAAATTATTTTGGTACACGATGAAGTATCTAAATTAACCGTCCACATCACTTCAACTAAATTCCCACCGAGGGATTACCTATTCTTATTGCTTTTACTGAGATGGTCCTTCGGCTTCTCCAAAGTTGGACGACTTGACTCGAAATCCCGCATCTTTCAAGTCAGCAATTTAGCTAGATTTGGGTATGAGGAGGTGGAAAGGAAAATCTCGGGTAGGTGGAAATAAGAAAAGGAAAGGGAGGGATTTGAACCCTCGGTAGCTATAAATCTACTTAGCATTTCCGGTGCTACGCCTTAAACCGCTCGGCCACCCTTCCTGGGGTTCATCAATTAAATCATTTGACATATTTTAGACATTTAGGTAGTAAAATGACAAGTGTAGTAGTAGCTGAAAACAACTTCTTCTGAAATATAAATCGAACAAAAAATAAATAATCAACGCGACTTGTCACTTTACCACCTCTTCCCCCACGTCGTAGTCTAAGTATATTTCTTTTTCTTGCAATTTCAATTAATGTACCAATAACAAGTGCAGTGCAGAGAAAAACAAGGAGTCGAAATTGATTACGCCTAGATCTCAGAGAAATGACAATTTTATCGACAAAACTTTCACAATTCTAGCGGATATTTCATCGCAAATCCTACCTACTACTAAGAGAGAAAGGGAAGCTTCTACATATTATAGGGATGGCGCGATTCGACAAGGCAAGTAATTTAGCATTATTCAATAGAAGTTGAGAGAATTATAGCTTCGACGAGCCTACATTTTCTAGAGGTGTGTTTCGATTGCCGAACGAACCCTTCGGTCGCGTATCCACGACTGATGCAGCCTCGGAAGCTACGGCTCCCACTTCCCATGGATTCTGATATCAAGTAAGCAAGAGGTTAGATCCATAATTTGATGTGTAATACATGGTGATTTCATGAGTAAGCACAAGGAGGGGGCAGGCACTACATGGAGGAATCGGCAATACAAAATCTACGACAATTTCTGGGTTCGACAGATATCGGCTACTTCCGATAACTTCGAAGTCGCGGTAACGACCAGTAGCGGTTGGGGTAGCAAACATCCATCCCGTTTGCAGCTCGGATACCCTTAAAATCATCGGAGATTGCTGAAGTGAATAATCCCTCGAAAAACGAAACGTTGGGAACGAATAAATTGCCAAGGGATTTATTGCTATCGCCGTTACCGTAGGGAAATGACGCAACCGCCTCAAATAAATCGTTTGCGAGAAGGATGGTTAGATACCGGTTTCACGAAACACCAACCCCCGCTTAATTTTAAATTAGGAGTATAGATAGTTAGGTAATTTCGAGTGCTACTTCTTTCTTCCGTGAATCGAGCGGGAGGAGCCGTATGAGTTGGGAACCTCACGTACGGTTTCGAAGCGGGGCTTATTTGTATAAGCAACCGTAACGGATGTCGGCCCAATCTGAAGGAGAATATGCAGAAGCTTTATGAAGTTACTACAAAGCCATGCGTTTAGAGGTTGACTCTTACGATCGAAGTTACATACTTCATAATATAGGCCTCACTCATACAAGTAATGGAAAACATGCAAGAGCTTTGGAATACTACTTTCAAGCACCGGAGCGGAATTCTTCTCCGCCACAAGCTTCTAATAATATGGCTGTGATCTGTCACCACGTGCGACTACCTGCGCTTCAGGATTCTCCGGTTTGTAAATACTCAACCAACGAAAAAGGGCTTCCCCCAAGCATACTTCTGAACGGGAGCTGCCTCGAGCTGCGGGATTCGGCCTCTTTCGAAGCAATCCGGGTTTGGAAGAGGAAGGTAGCCTAACTGTCTCACGGATAATTGACTGAATCGAAGAATAAAGCATCGTAAAGATTCATCATTGAAAATCTGGATCGATGCAATGAGATTGGTCCATTAAAGAAGTTATACAATTTGTCTCTGTAGTAGAGACGATTGGGAAAAATAAGTAACAGACCACGGCGTAGTATCAAATCCTAAAAGAAAAAATTTTTATAATATGAAAAAATCCACTTCGAGATGGGGTAGTTAGTGCCGAAGGAGGTTATTACTTCTTCCCTCCTGTCTTTCTAACTGGGAGTACGGAAAAAATTTTATCCAAGACGGGTGAAATCAGAAACCTGACTATTCTTAGTTCCTCCAAAGTTCGGAAGTAATCCCTATTTCTTCGTTAGGGGACGAGAAGCCGGTAACAGAGTTGTCCGAGCCGTATGAGGCGGGAAACCCCCAAGTTCGGTTCTAAAGGAGGGGGTTGGGAAATAATCACCCATTCTGATCGAGGGGAACAGGCCATTAACCAAGGAAATTTAGAGATTTCGGAAGCTTGGTTTGACCAAGCTGCTGAGTATTGGAAACAGGCAGTAGCACCTTCCCCCGGTAATTACACTGAGGCACAGAATCGGTTAAAAATTACAGGACGCTCTTCTTCGCTTAATTAATTGGTGAATTAGTGAAGGGGGGGGGGGGGTGGAGCGGCATGATACAAAAAGGTTAACAAATAGAGTTAATAGATAGAAATTCTTGCTTGCTCCTTGCCGCCCCTCTCCCTATCGAACAGAGGATCAATCTTATCAAGTCCATTAGGCACTATTGGGTCGTGTAATAATGCCATCAAATGCCTACCCTGCATAACTTCTCTATAGCAGCTGCTCGAGTTTCAAACTCAAAAGAAAAGGGAGTAGATTACTACATGCTGGTAAAAACTCTAGTTCTTAGAAGTTTCGTATCTTCCGTTGGTAGGTTGTTGCTATCCCCCGTCCGAAGAGAGGAGAGTCCCGATGACTATTCGTTCGCCAGAACCAGAAGTCAAGATTATGGTGGAGAAGGATCCCGTAAAAACCTCTTTTGAGAGATGGGCCCAACCCGGACATTTCTCAAGAAATTTGGCTAAGGGTCCCAGTACCACCACATGGATTTGGAACCTACATGCCGATGCCCATGATTTCGATAGCCATACCAATGATTTGGAGGATATATCCCGTAAAATATTTGGTGCCCATTTTGGTCAGCTAGCCATTATTTTCATTCGGTTGAGTGGCATGTATTTTCATGGGGCCCGTTTCTCCAACTATGAGGCATGGCTGAATGATCCCACTCATGTGAAACCTAGTGCCCAGGTTGTTTGGCCAATAGTGGGTCAAGAGATACTCAATGGAGATGTAGGTGGAGGGTTTCAGGGTGTACAGATAACGTCTGGATTTTCTCAACTTTGGCGAGCTTCCGGAATAACTAATGAGTTACAGCTCTATTGCACAGCTGTGGGTGCTTTAATTTTTGCCGGATTGATGTTTTTTGCCGGTTGGTTTCACTACCACAAAGCTGCCCCGAAACTAGCTTGGTTTCAGAACGTTGAGTCGATGCTGAATCACCATTTGGCGGGTCTATTGGGGTTGGGATCTCTAGCGTGGGCGGGACATCAGATACATGTTTCACTGCCAATTAACCAACTATTAGATGCGGGGGTTGACCCCAAAGAAATACCCCTTCCTCACGAATTCATTCTTAATCGTGATCTTATAGCCCAGGCATATCCGAGTTTTGCCAAAGGACTGATCCCGTTTTTTACCCTTGACTGGTCGGAATACGCAGATTTTCTGACTTTCCGCGGGGGTTTGAACCCAGTAACGGGAGGTTTGTGGCTGACTGATACCGCACATCACCACTTAGCCATTGCCGTTCTCTTCTTGGTAGCTGGTCACATGTACAGAACCAACTGGGGTATCGGACATAGCACGAAAGAAATCTTGGAAGCTCATAAAGGCCCTTTCACGGGTGAAGGCCACAAAGGTCTCTACGAAATTCTAACGAGTTCGTGGCATGCTCAATTAGCAATCAATCTTGCCATGCTAGGTTCTTTAACAATTATTGTATCCCACCACATGTATGCGATGCCCCCGTATCCTTACTTGGCCACCGATTATGCCACACAACTTTCCCTGTTTACGCATCATATGTGGATAGGGGGGTTTTTAGTAGTTGGCGCAGCTGCACACGCGGCTATTTTTATGGTAAGGGATTACGATCCAACTACTCAATACAATAATCTGTTAGATCGCGTTATTCGGCACCGCGATGCAATAATTTCACATCTCAACTGGGTCTGCATTTTCCTAGGTTTTCACAGCTTCGGTCTATACATCCATAATGATACCATGAGTGCCTTGGGGCGTCCCCAAGATATGTTTTCGGATACTGCCATTCAATTACAACCGATATTTGCTCAGCGGGTGCAGAATACCCACGCCTTGGCTCCCGGATCAACCGCGCCTAACGCGGCGTCGGGTACTAGCTTAACCTGGGGTGGCGGCGACTTAATCGCTGTAGCCGGCAAAGTTGCCATGGCCCCAATTCCATTAGGTACCGCAGATTTTCTGGTACACCATATCCATGCATTCACGATTCATGTTACCGTATTAATATTACTGAAAGGTGTTTTATTTGCACGTAGCTCTCGACTAATACCCGACAAAGCAAATCTTGGTTTTCGCTTTCCCTGCGACGGTCCTGGCAGAGGAGGTACCTGCCAAGTATCTGCTTGGGATCACGTTTTCTTAGGTTTATTCTGGATGTACAACTCGATTTCAGTAGTTATATTTCACTTTAGCTGGAAGATGCAATCCGATGTTTGGGGCAGTGTAGGCGAACAGGGGGTGGTAAGCCACATCACTGGGGGAAACTTCGCACAAAGTTCAACAACGATTAATGGATGGTTACGAGATTTCCCGTGGGCACAGGCTTCCCAAGTCATCCAATCATATGGTTCCTCGCTATCTGCGTATGGTCTTCTATTCCTGGGGGCTCACTTTGTCTGGGCTTTCAGTCTGATGTTTCTATTTAGTGGTCGCGGATACTGGCAAGAACTTATCGAATCCATTGTTTGGGCTCATAACAAATTAAAAGTTGCCCCCGTCACCCAACCTAGGGCCCTAAGTATTATACAGGGACGTGCCGTGGGGGTAACTCACTACCTTCTGGGTGGAATCGCCACGACGTGGGCGTTCTTCCTGGCGAGAATCATTGCAGTGGGATAATGGCTAGGAGGATTTGAGAAACATTACGGCATCAAGATTTCCACAGTTCAGCCGGGGTCTATCCCAAGACCCGACTACTCGTCGTATCTGGTTTGGTATAGCCACTGCCCACGACTTTGAGAGTCACGACGACACTACCGAGGAACGTCTCTACCAAAAAATATTTGCATCTCATTCTGGTCAATTAGCTATCATCTTTCTATGGACCTCTGGAAATTTGTTCCACGTGGCTTGGCAGGGCAATTTCGAGGCATGGGTGCGGGACCCGTTACATGTGAGACCAATTGCTCATGCCATTTGGGATCCCCATTTTGGTCAACCAGCTGTCGAAGCCTACACTCGAGGGGGGGCTGCGGGTCCAGTCAATATTGCCTACTCCGGTGTGTATCAGTGGTGGTACACTATTGGTCTACGTAATAACCAAGATCTCTACACCGGAGCTATCTTCCTGCTAGCTATTTCTGCTTCGTTCTTACTAGCTAGCTGGTTACATCTGCAACCTAAATGGAAACCAAGCATTTCTTGGTTCAAAAATGCAGAATCCCGGCTTAATCACCACCTTTCGGGACTCTTCGGGGTGAGTTCTTTGGCTTGGTCGGGACATTTAGTCCACGTAGCTATTCCCGAAGCGAGGGGCGGACATGTCAGATGGGGTGATTTATTGACTGCCACCCCGCATCCTCAAGGATTGGGACCGTTCTTCCGGGGTCAGTGGAGTGTTTATGCGCAAAATCCCGATTCCGGTAGCCATTTGTTTGATAGTACCCAAGGGGCAGGAACAGCTATTCCAACATTTTTGGGCGGATTTCATCCACAGACTCAAAGTTTGTGGCTAACTGATATTGCTCATCACCACTTAGCCATTGCCGTTGTGTTTATAATTGCCGGCCACACGTACAGGACTAACTCTGGGATTGGACACAGTATGAAAGAGATTCTGGAGGCCCATACCCCTCCGGGAGGTAAGTTGGGCCGTGGACACAAAGGACTTTACGATGCGGTCAATAATTCCCTCCATTTTCAATTGGGACTCGCTTTAGCTGCTTCAGGGGTCGTCACTTCGTTGGTTGCGCAACACATGTATTCCCTACCCGCTTATGCCTTTATAGCACAGGATTATACGACTCAAGCCGCGCTATACACCCACCACCAATATATCGCCGGGTTTATCATGGCAGGAGCCTTTGCACACGGAGCTATATTCCTTATTAGGGATTATGATCCCGAACAAAATGAAGATAATGTCTTAGCAAGAATGTTGGAACACAAAGAAGCAATAATAGCTCACCTAAGTTGGGCTAGTTTATTCCTGGGGTTCCACACGCTAGGGCTCTATGTCCACAACGACGTAATGCTAGCCTTCGGGACTCCGGAAAAACAGATTCTTATTGAACCTGTATTTGCTCAATGGATTCAATCTGCTCATGGTAAAACTTTGTATGGTTTCGATGTGCTTCTATCCTCGGCAGGTAGTCCGGCAAGTAATGCTGGTCGGGGCTTGTGGTTACCCGGCTGGTTGGATGCCATTAATAACAGCAGCAATTCGCTATTCTTAACGATTGGGCCCGGGGATTTCTTGGTTCACCACGCCATCGCTTTGGGCTTACATACGACTACATCGATTCTAGTGAAAGGCGCATTAGACGCGCGCGGTTCGAAGTTGATGCCAGATAAAAAAGAATTTGGTTACAGTTTTCCCTGCGATGGTCCCGGCCGAGGCGGTACCTGCGACATCTCAGCTTGGGATGCCTTTTATTTAGCCGTTTTCTGGATGCTGAACACTATTGGATGGGTCACCTTCTACTGGCACTGGAAACACATCACCTTATGGCAAGGGAATGCTGCTCAATTCAACGAATCTTCTACGTATTTAATGGGGTGGTTGAGGGATTATCTATGGCTGAACTCCTCGCAACTTATTAATGGTTATAACCCCTTCGGTATGAACAGTTTATCTGTATGGGCATGGATGTTCTTATTTGGACATCTCGTGTGGGCTACTGGATTTATGTTTCCAATTTCTTGGCGCGGTTACTGGCAAGAACTAATCGAAACTCTAGCTTGGGCCCATGAGCGAACACCCCTAGCAAATGTGATACGCTGGAAAGATAAACCGGTTGCCCTCTCTATCGTTCAAGCAAGACTGGTGGGACTAGCCCACTTCTCCGTGGGTTACATATTTACCTACGCAGCTTTCCTAATAGCATCTACATCGGGTAAATTTGGCTAATTCTTTTTCCGGTTGCTTATTTCGGTTGACTACCAGATTGTCTACTTCCGTATCAAGTTTGCCTCCCCATCATTTTCCACACCGGAGTTGATTTCGAGACCGGCTATCCATTTATCAATAATTAGAAATAGATATTTATTCTTCCTTCTCTAGTTATTGGTAAATAAATTTTCGGTTGCGAGTTCAATTTGTTTTAGAGTAGTAATCCAATCCTGCTTACTGATTCATCAATTATGGCAAAGAAAAGTCTCATTGAGAAGGAGAAGAAAAAGAAAATATTGGTGAAAAGATATGAGGTCATTCGCCAATCTTTGAAAAGACAGATTAGAAGCAGTTTGTCAATTCAGGGTAAATTAACTATTTCCAAAAAATTGCAATCTCTACCACGTAATAGTGCACCTGTTCGTCTCCGTAACCGGTGTTCCCTAACCGGACGACCCAGATCCAATTACCGAGACTTCGGTTTATCCAGACACGTACTTCGCGAAATGGCACACACTTGTGTGCTGCCCGGATTATCCAAATCAAGTTGGTAAGAAAAGTTTTTCTCTATTTATATTTTTTCTCTATTTATATCACGAATGATGTATAATCCTATGAATTAGATAGTTCCTTCCACTTATATTCAATGTAATTATTCAAGAGATGTATAATAATTACATTGAAGGCAGTAACTAAGCGGGGTAGAGCAGCTTGGTAGCTCGCAAGGCTCATAACCTTGAGGTCACAGGTTCAAATCCTGTCCCCGCAAAGTAAACAATCAACTGTTTAGCTGCGTCGGTGGAGTAGTACGGTGCTTGGTCTTCGCCGCGAGACTAATTGATTTTTCACGTTTCACCAACGGATCAGGTTTCTATCTTCTCAGCGCGGATATTGATAAACTTCAAGTCTTTCTATCAATTCTTAGATTGGGATTACCTGACGTCACGCGACAGGATAAAAATTAACTAATTAGTAATTTTCTTTCTACCTTATTTTCCGAGCTTCCTTGTTCAATGGGACATGAATCTATCTATCTATAGATAGATAGGGTTATATCCAAATAGAAATGTGTAATTCAGGAACGTAGCTACTTCTTCCTTCAGATTAGAAACGGTCTTCTCTGTCTAATCAAGTTCCAATATTGCGTATTGCGAAGAATAAGCGGGAGAAGTGGTGCAAAAACTAACGGTGTGCCCAAAGAACTCGACGCAAAATTATTTCTGATCTGAGGCCCCCTTAACTCAGCGGTAGAGTGACGCCATGGTAAGGCGTAAGTCGTCGGTTCAAATCCGACAAGGGGCTAACCGAGAAGCCGTACGAAATCCAAGGATCAGGGAGCTGTCTCAGCTTCACAGAAACGCCCGGGTCCGCACGCATAGCCTCGATGCAAGGAAAAGTTGTATTTTCAACCATTTCTAATAGGTAGAAAAATTACAATTTTGTGGAAACAGAACTTGGTGCGAAATTCAAAATAATTGCCTCCAATTTAAATTTTTTAGTCAAATTGTTTCGTTTTTTATTGCGATTTCCAAGTTAAATTGTTTTGTTACACCGAATAACGTGTCGCCTTCTACAATATGAGAAAATCAAGTGGATATAATTTTTAATGCCGGAACCTTTTTTGTTACTCTCACCTCGGGAATTGAATATTAATTCTCAATATCAATATATATATATATATATCTATATAACTATATCTACATATAAAATTCAATTTGGATGGAAAAAAAGGAAAATTACGTGGCAAACTTTTTCCTTTTTATGTAGATAATTTCCCGTAACTAGCAGGAGTTATTCGAGTCTCTAGCACTCTCATTTATAATATTCCCCCGATAAATCCATGGAAACGATTTCGCCGTTGGGGTTTGAGACGAGAAGCTAATTACTTTGTTCAATGTTCAATTTTTTGGCATATCCTCTGCTCGGGATTAAGCCGCGGCATGCCGTTGCCGCCGCTATCTGGGATCAAATAGAAAGGCTTCCAATTTTCAATGGGGATTGGTAAAATAGGTACCGAAATAATTTCGAAAAGGGGATGGATACCACACACACATATATACAGATATATGTGAGTAAGCTCTTCACACCGCTCTAGTATTTCCCCCTTCAGAGATTCATAGAAACGACTTCGTTTTCTGCTAGGTCGGATTCCCAAGGTACCTCCAATGCGGCTGAGTGGCTAACAAAGTCTCGGGAGAAAAGAAAGGTCTACCCACTGCTCGAAAAACTACGTAACAAACGGGATCAGCTCGAGATCAAGTAAGTAATGGAAAAAAAAGAGAGGAGAAAACTAGAAGCGAGGCAAGAAGATGATGAAGGGATCAAGAAATCCCAAACTTCTGACTGAGGTTGAAAGATCTATCAGTCTCATTTTCCTGTGATAACTCCTGGGAGTACGCTGCTTCGATAAATGACTTCCGAGATGGACCGACATTATAGTGGCCCAATCTTATCTCACCGCGAAGGGACAGAACTACACCGCGTCGCGGCTTAAGAAATAAAAATAGGGGAACCCAAAAATGGTTTGAGGAGCTGAGTGAGGGAATGACTATGACCATTGCCATTGGAAAATCTTCCAAGGAGCCGAAAGATTTATTTGATAGTATGGACGACTGGCTCAGGAGAGATCGTTTCGTCTTCGTGGGTTGGTCCGGCCTACTACTGTTCCCTACCGCTTACTTCGCTTTGGGCGGCTGGTTCACGGGTACAACCTTTGTCACTTCATGGTACACCCATGGATTAGCTAGTTCTTACCTGGAGGGATGCAACTTTCTGACTGCCGCGGTCTCTACTCCCGCTAACAGTTTGGCCCACTCCTTGCTCCTTTTGTGGGGCCCCGAAGCACAGGGAGATTTCACCCGTTGGTGCCAATTAGGAGGTTTATGGACCTTCGTCGCTCTCCACGGCTCCTTCGCTCTAATAGGTTTTATGTTACGCCAATTTGAACTTGCAAGGTCCGTGCAACTACGCCCCTACAACGCAATAGCTTTCTCCGCTCCAATTGCGGTTTTTGTCTCCGTATTTTTGGTCTACCCTTTGGGGCAATCCGGCTGGTTCTTTGCACCCAGTTTCGGCGTAGCCGCCATCTTCCGATTCATCCTATTTTTTCAAGGTTTTCATAATTGGACTCTGAATCCATTTCATATGATGGGGGTTGCGGGAGTCCTCGGCGCGGCCCTCTTATGCGCCATCCACGGTGCCACAGTCGAAAATACCCTATTTGAAGACGGTGATGGAGCAAACACATTCCGCGCGTTCAATCCGACTCAGTCTGAGGAAACTTATTCAATGGTAACCGCGAATCGTTTCTGGTCCCAAATATTCGGTGTTGCTTTCTCCAACAAACGTTGGTTACACTTCTTCATGTTATTTGTGCCAGTGACAGGTTTATGGATGAGTGCTATTGGAGTAGTTGGTCTCGCCCTGAATTTACGTGCGTACGACTTTGTCTCCCAAGAAATTCGGGCAGCAGAAGATCCCGAGTTTGAGACTTTCTATACGAAAAATATCTTACTAAACGAGGGTATCCGTGCCTGGATGGCAGCTCAGGATCAGCCTCACGAAAACCTTGTATTTCCCGAGGAGGTTTTACCCCGTGGAAACGCTCTTTAATGGAACCCTCTCGCTGGGTGGCCGCGATCAGGAAACCACAGGTTTTGCTTGGTGGGCTGGTAACGCCCGACTAATTAACCTGTCTGGTAAATTGCTTGGTGCCCACGTAGCTCATGCTGGCCTGATTGTCTTTTGGGCCGGAGCTATGAATTTGTTTGAAGTGGCTCACTTCGTATCGGAGAAGCCTATGTATGAGCAGGGATTAATCTTACTTCCCCACCTAGCCACTCTAGGTTGGGGGGTGGGTCCCGGAGGGGAGGTATCCGATACCTTTCCTTATTTCGTTTCCGGAGTACTCCATTTGATTTCCTCTGCAGTTTTGGGATTCGGGGGTATATATCATGCCCTGATTGGACCCGAAACTTTGGAGGAATCCTTTCCTTTTTTCGGTTATACTTGGAAAGATAAAAATAAGATGACCACAATCCTTGGTATTCATTTAATACTACTAAGTATTGGAGCTTTTCTCTTAGTTTTCAAGGCACTCTATTTTGGGGGGTTGTATGACACATGGGCACCCGGGGGTGGAGATGTAAGAGAGATTACAAGTCTTACCCTAAGTCCTAATATTATCTTTGGCTACCTACTGAAATCTCCTTTTGGGGGAGAAGGATGGATTGCTAGCGTGGATAATCTGGAAGATATCATCGGAGGACATGTATGGCTGGGATCCATTTGTCTTTTCGGTGGAATTTGGCACATATTAACGAAACCATCTGCCTGGGCTCGTCGCGCTTTCGTATGGTCCGGGGAAGCTTACTCGTCCTACAGTTTGGGAGCCCTTTCCATTTTTGGTTTAACTGCCTGCTGCTTTGTCTGGTTTAACAACACAGCATATCCCAGTGAGTTTTATGGTCCCACCGGTCCGGAAGCTTCTCAGGCCCAAGCTTTTACCTTTCTTGTCAGGGACCAACGTCTCGGGGCCAACATAGGTTCCGCTCAAGGACCTACTGGGTTGGGTAAATACCTGATGCGTTCCCCCACGGGAGAGATTATTTTCGGAGGCGAAACCATGCGCTTCTGGGACCTTCGCGCCCCTTGGTTAGAGCCTTTAAGGGGTCCCAACGGTTTAGATCTTAGTAAGTTGAAGAGGGATATACAGCCGTGGCAGGAGCGACGATCCGCGGAGTACATGACTCATGCTCCTCTGGGTTCTCTAAACTCTGTGGGTGGAGTAGCGACCGAGATCAACGCCGTGAACTACGTATCCCCCCGGAGTTGGTTAGCAACCTCCCACTTCGTTCTGGGATTCTTCTTTTTCGTGGGTCACTTATGGCATGCGGGTAGGGCTCGCGCAGCCGCAGCCGGGTTTGAAAAAGGAATTGACCGCGATACCGAACCCGTTCTTTCCATGACACCCCTTAATTAAAACTTGAATTAAAACTTGGAGAGAAAAAAAATATGTCGAGATGATTTTGAAGAAATAGGAATCCTCGCTTCCCTTCTTTTTGCCAGCAGACCGATGACTAATCAATCTACGTCTTCACGTCAGTGCCGGGCTCATTACATCCAGGTAAACTCTATCTATCTATCTATTCGAATAGATAGATAGATGTCACTTCACTATCTGGTAACAGATGATACCAAGTTCTCTTCAGTGTAATAGAGGAAGAAAAAATCTCATAAGTTCATGAGACTAGTAATAACTGTCACCCCTTCTGTCCAATATTTTTTCGGTAGAAGTAGTAGGAGAGAGAGGGATTCGAACCCTCGATGGCATCTTATTGCCACGCCAGTTTTCAAGACTGGAGCCTTAAACCGCTCGGCCATCTCTCCCGGCTAAGCTTATATTTCACCCGATATTCGGAGGTATCAATCACGTCTTCTAGACACTTCTGATAGTAGATGAGAAGGTTTTCAAAATCTACCGTAGATTTTGATAGATATCCTTTTTTTTTTACCGAAATATTTCTATGCAGGGTGAAAATAATTCTGACCGTGGAGTTGTTACAGATAATCATCCCGAATGTCGGAATTCAAACTAATTATTACTCAACAAGAACCTTGTGAAATTTCAGGTAGTTAGTACCAAAAAGGGGGAGGTATTCGCGCCCCGTCGACGAAGTAGACGAAGTAAGTCGGGGCGAGGAGAGAGTTCCGTCGGATGAGGATTGGATGGTATGAACAACCTATTCCTTATGTGGAAACAATCAGAATTATGACTATCGCGTTCCAATTGGCTTTATTTGGATTAATTGCTATCTCATTCCTACTAGTTATAGGTGTGCCCGTTGCGTTTGCATCCCCGGGTGGCTGGTCCAACAATAAAAACATTGTCTTCTCAGGGGCTTCATTATGGATCGGATCAGTTTCTTCGGTAGGTATACCCAACTCTTTGATTTCTTGAAAATTTGTTGTTTTGGTTCCTCCTCTCGTAATTCGCCGTTACGGGTGGAGACGCCAAATGAAAGAGATTTCCACCCGTATAAATTTTCAGTAAAGGGCTGCAGCAATAAAGTTAATTTTAAATTAATTAGGGAATAACTAAGTTAGGCCCCCTAATAAATTGAATTTTCCACGTATAAACTAAATACGTAAGCGAGTTTCTTAACTAATAGGAACTCGTTACATCGTTAAAATGAAGTGGCAGATTATGCGGATATAGTTGAATGGTAAAATATCTCCTTGCCAAGGAGATGACGCGGGTTCGATTCCCGCTATCCGCCTATCCCACGGAAAACAAGTAGGCCACATCATATATATAGATATAAATATGCATAGAAACTTATATGAAATTATTTAGTTTTCCCGATGGAAAACTAGTAGATAAGCAAATAGTCGGAGGAAAAAAAGTCAGTAGGGAAATAACAACTAAGAAAACAAGTTCAATTTCTAGGTGAAAGATTGAAAACCAGTTGGGAAGGAAGACCAATCCAACGACTTCTCTTTCAAAATTTCGTTTCTTTTATTTGAATGGAATGAAATCTTAAGATGATACAATTTCAATTTTGTCGAGGTAGTTCTTAGCAAATGCATGTCGCAGTTGATATGCAGGGGGGGGGGGGCCAGTTGCTTGCTAATTTTTACGATGGGTAGTATACTTATTATTGGTAGAAACGCCAGACGTCGATGACATACCTGTCACATACGTTATTTGCTACCGGACAATCCGAGTAGGACCAGTGTTTTCATCTGTACCCGGATCGGGGTTGTTCGCGGATAGTCAGCAGGGGGCGATATAGTCAAGCGGTAAGACGGAGGACTGCAAATCCTTAATTCCCCAGTTCGAATCTGGGTGTCGCCTAACGACGAAACCTCTACGTATGTAGAGGTGAGGAACTAGATCTATTTAGTTTACTTGAATTTATTAATTTAGGTAGTTCCGGGGATTGTTTGTTGCGCCTAAATCGGATACAGGTTGAGGTGCTCTATAGCCTGTTATAGCCTATCACATTTCATGTGTCTCGATGCGTCCACGCATAAACAATCCCAATTCAGTATATCATTAGTTAGTAACCAGAAAGCCCAAATCACCGAAATCTCTGAAGAGGGAAACGTCAACTGGTACCATTAAAAAAAAATGTTTTTGCAGACACAGTCTCTTGTGTTGTTGGGGTATCCCACCAAGCAGGCGTCTGCTCCTCGCCGGCAACACGCTTCAAGCTTTTCCAAGCTTTACATTGCATTTGGACTTATAAATAATTGATAATTAGTCAAAATCGAGAGAGTAAATAGATAGGAATTACAACTACGGACTTAGTTACTATAGCTTGGGCTGCCCTGACGGTGATTTCTACATTTTCCCTCTCACCTGTAGTTCGGGGAAGAAGCGGGTTGTAACAAACGGTTAACCGGGCCTTCACCAGTCTGATTCGGGGGATACACGTCGTCGTGGCGAAGCCACCGATTTGTACTTCCCCACCTCAAATTTCGTCTCTAGGTAAAAAAGTGCGGTGCAGCCGTTTCTTATTGGATTTCGTTCTTCTGCCTTCGCCCGTAGTGTAAGTGTAATCATTGTTACCCATTAATTCTAGAAATTTATTGGCGTTACACTGGGTCGAGGAGAACATTAACTAAATATTTTAAATAAATTGATAGTTTCTACCTGTTTTTTTCCATTCAATATACTGTAGTTTGCTGAATACATCGTGGGCGGAAATACACAAATATCTTCAGATCGATATTTCTGAGTAGTAATTATACACCCAGGTACGTCTGAAGAATCTTGCTACAAAAGAGGAAAAGGCTGTAGATAAATAAGTGAATTTCATGGAAGGGGAAGCAAACATCTCGGGGAGTTCTAATTAACATGAATTCCTCCTTTTATTCGTCTTTTTAAAACAAAAAATGAAATAACAAATTGGATCAATTGAGTAATCTAATAGACTGACTCTTCTCGTTACTACCGGGGAGAAGCTATCTCGGTTGTTGCTAGCTCATCCCTTCGTTAACTCAAATTTCAACTGTTTTATCTGATGTGTTATGAATCTGCCCGGAATGAAAAACGGGGAATGAATATATACCTGATCTACACTTGGGATTATACCTTCGGTTCGGATACCTCACTTCGTTTCGCTTGGTTTGCTTGAGTTGATTCATCCTTTTTGAAGAGGTATACGAAAAAGTCTATTTGAATGCTCTAGCCAAATACCTGATATTTAGTCATCGGGTAGAAACCAGCCTTGTAAGAAGCAAGATTAAATCAATAATAAATGAAAATTGATAGATCACTTTTTTGATCTATCAATTTTGGGCAATTCCATTCGAGAATAATGCGTAATAAATGGTAGCCAGAAAAAGAAGGTAGCCGAAAAGAAGAAGCAGTAGAGGGACGCATAGATTCCGATTGACAGAAAGAAGCTAATCAGGAAGGGGCACTAAGTTGGGAGTAAATTGCTACCAGCAACCGGAGTGGCGTGGAAGTTTTGTACGGAGCGGTAATAATAGTTTGCATATCGCTCCATTTTACGAATGAGGAGCAGACGGTGCCCCCTTCGTCTCCCCCTCCTAGTTGCTCCTGCATACGAAGATTTGTTGACAAATTGGTAGTCAAATTAGTTATTGATTACTAGTTATTCTGCGCGGCCGTTTGAATGTAAAGAATAGGTAGAAAAGCTGTCGGGATCAGGATAAAAAGTGCGGTAGCTAAAAACGCAAGAATATTTACTTCCGTATTGGTAGTTCAAATCATCAATTGGTAAATAGCTCGAGCGGTTTCATTGAAAAAAACTCTCGGACTCTATTGTGAACCATCTATTCCTAATTAGTCGGGTCGACCGAATATTTATTCTCGGTTAATCAGATGGAGAAGAAAGTGTCGAAGTTGAATCTTCGATATCGATTACGTAGTATATCACGAAATGAAATCTCGAGAATACCTAATTCTTCGTTTTTGCGAAATATCTACTCCTGACGCCTCTGCTTCGGATTAATTGATTAACCGCTATAATTAAGTTATGGCATAAAAATGCCATAAAAAATTTACTTGAATGATTAGTCTAATCCCAATTTAGATTGTTCAATAAATTGATTCTCTCATTATTTCCTTGCTACTTTTTCCAGATTGACAATTTATAGGTAATACCATTACCTTCCTAAAAGGTAATCGGGCCCCCATCGTCTAGAGGCCTAGGACACCTCCCTTTCACGGAGGCGACGGGGATTCGAATTCCCCTGGGGGTACTCATTTCTAACTTATGGGTCGATGCTCGAGTGGTTAATGGGGACGGACTGTAAATCCGCTGGCGACGCCTACGCTGGTTCGAATCCAGCTCGACCCAAGTCCGAGGCTGCAGATTGAACTTTGAACTAGCACATTTCGTTGGGGTCCATCGGGATTGACGGGTCTCGAACCCGCAACTTCCGCCTTGACAGGGCGGTGCTCTAACCGATTGAACTACAATCCCAACAATGAGTTCGATTGGAGTCTATGTAGCAATTGCCTTGGAGTCAACGATGAGTTAGCGATCTTTCCTTTTTTACCTTTCTTCTCTTACTTAGTAAGTAGCTTCTTTCTGTAGATTTGAACTGTTAAGTGGTTGACAATACCGAAATTGCTACTGACAGAAGGGGTAACATCCGTCTGTCTTTTCAAGCTTTCGCTGGTAATCTAAATTCCTGATGTGATATAATTACTAAAACTACTTCACCGCCACGTATCCCTCGTTTTTCTGTTCACCGACCATTACCAGATTTTCGGATATGTAAGTATTCTGACCAATTTTGACAAAAAAGGGTTTGCCTAATTAGGTTTATCAAATCTGGATCGCACAGATATCTTCCATTTACAGTTCATGAAAATGATTTAACTTGTGGTACAAAAAAAATTTGCGAGAAATAAATTATAACCTTCTCCACACCTTTTTCGTCTATTCGTTGTCATATGACTATTCATCTTCAAATGATTAATGATTGTGGAGGAAGAAAAAATTGATTGCAAATTTTTCGGAGGCTCGGGATGCAATGCCCTACACGTAGATGCCCTATACATAGAGAAATGAAAATACGGAAATCTAATGGATATATCTCCAATTGAGGATGAGTCTCAATTTACCACTTTATTGGGAGGAAGTAAAAATATGCCCGTACTACCAGAACTTGCACAAATTCAATTTGAAGGGTTTAATCGATTCGTTCATGAAAGATTGCTTGAAGAACTTGAAAATTTTCCGAAAATTGAAGACACAGATAAGGAAGTCGAATTCTGATCTATCAGTGCACAATACCAATTGACGCAACCTTCAGTCGAGGAGAGAGATGCCGCGTATCAATGTGTCACATACTCATCTGATCCATATGTACCAGTTTAATTGACTCGTAGCGAAGATGGGGTAGTACAAGAAGAAGACGTGCGGCCCGGATCTATTCCTCGGATGAATTCTAAAGGGACGTCTATTATCAATGGAGTTGCCAGAGTTTTAGTCAATCAAATCTTGAGAAGTCCCGGTATTTACTACAACCGAGAATCGGATCAGAAAGGAATTTCCACATATACTAGCACTGCAATTTCGGATCGGGGAGGGAGATTCAAACCAGAAATGGATAGAAAGGAAAAAATTTGGGTTCGTATTAGCAAGAAGAAGAAAATATCCATCTTGATCTTATTAATTGCTATGGGGTTAAGCAAAGGAGATATCTTGCGAAATGTTCGTTACCCCAAGATTTTTCCAAATATGTTAAAGAAACAAGGAGGGGCCGTCGAATCGTCGGAGGATGCTGCAGCAGAACTTTACAAACACTTATACTCCGCTACAGATGCGGATATCTCATTTTCAGAATCTATATTCAAGGAATTATAGAAGAGGTTTTCTCAGCATAGATGTGAGTCAGGGCGGATTGGCCGACGAAACCTAAACATCAAACTAACTCTTGATGTACCCGAAACGGAACATTTTCTGCCACCCCAAGACGTATCAGCAGCCGCAGATCACTCAATAGAAATAAGCTACGGAATGGGAGACCTCGACGACATAGATCACCTGAAAAATCGACGTGTTCGATCTGTAGCGGATTTGCCTCAGGAACAATTGAAATTAGCCCCAAACCGTTTAGAAAATTCGATTCGACAAAATATATCTAGGGCCGCTAGGCGCAAACGCGCGATAACGCCCCGAGGATTAGTGACGCCTGCACCAGTAGTAGCGACATCCAAAGAGTTTTTCGGATCACACCCCTTATCACAATTTCTAGACCAAGTCAACCCATTATCGGAAATGGTTCATAAGCGAAGATTAAGCTCCGTAGGTCCTGGGGGGTTGACGCGGCGAACCGCCAGTTTTCAAGCTAGGGATATTCATTTTAGTCATTATGGCCGTATCTGTCCGATTGAAACATCGGAAGGCATGAATGCCGGTCTTATTTCGTCACTAGCTATTCAGGCAGAAGTTAGCAATTCCAGATCTTTGCAAAGCTCGTACCTTAAAATTTCGGAATCATCCGAAAAGGAGCAATTAATCGATTCATCTCCTACTGAAGATGATTACTACCGAATAGCGACTGAAAATTCATCAATATCCCAATGGAGAACTAGCGAGAAGGAACTCATACCGGTTCGATATCAACAAGAATTCCTCAGCGTCCTTTGGGAACAAGTTGATTTCCGAAGCATTCATCCGTTACATTATTTCTCTGTCGGGGCTTCTCTCATTCCATTCATTGAGCATAATGATGCGAACTGCGCCTTAACGGGTTCTACCATGCAACGTCAGGCGGTTCCACTAGTTAACCCCGAAAGATGCTTCGTAGGGACTGGGTTAGAAAGTTAAGTAGCTTCAGATTCAGGAAGTGTAGTTGTATCTGAACGAGAAGGATAAATCCAATATATCGACGGCAACAGAATTGAACTATTATCAATTGACGAGGCGCCAGGAAATGATGTGATTTTACGTGTCACGAGAAGTAAATTAAAAATATATGAGCGTTCCAACAGCAATACCTGTGTACACCAGAAGTCTACGGCTTCGGCGGGAGAATTACCGAAACGCGGAGAAGCTATCGCGGATGGGGCAGCAACCGCTAGGGGGGAATCAGCTTCAGGTAGAAATATCCTAGTAGCCTACATGCCATGGGAAGGGTACAATTTTGAAGATGCAGTGTTGATTAGTGAACGCTCAATATACGAAGACATCTCCACATCTTTTCACATTGAAAGACACGAAGTCGAAGTCTGTGTAACAAATCAGGGTCCTGAAAGGGTTACCAAGCAGATACCTCAATTGGATAGTCATACACTTCGACACCTAGACGATAACGGGCTCGCAGAATCGGGATCTTGGGTAGAGGCTGGAGATGCCTCGGTGGGTAAACTGACGCCCCAAGACGGGGCAGATTCATCACGTGCTCCAGAAGGGAGATTATTACAAGCCATTTCCGGTATACAACTAGTTAACGCAAGAGAAAGCTGTCTGAAAGTTCCAATTGGTGGAAGAGGTCGAGTCACTGACGTCAGGTGGGTCTACCCCGAAGACGATACCTCAAACGATTCAGAAGTCATTCATATTTATATATTGTAGAGGCGTAAGATACAAGTAGGTGATAAGATAGCTGGCAGACATGGAAATAAGGGTATCGTGTCAAAAATATTACCTAGAAAGGATATGCCTTATTTGCAAGATGGGACACCAGTCGACATGATATTAAGTCCTTTAGGAGTACCTTCATGAATGAATGTGGGACAGATTTTCGAATGCCTACTCGGGTTAGCCGGGGAGTTTCCAGAAACCCATTACCGTGTAGTACCTTTCGATGAGAGATACGAGCGGGAAGCTTCCAGAAAACTAGTATTTGCAGAACCTTGTAGAGCGAGTGCGAGTACTGATAATCCGTGGTTATCTGAACCCGATCACCCCGGAAAGAGTCGATTGATCGATGGACGAACAGGTGACCCCTTCGTACAACCCGTTACAACTGGAAAAGCCTATATGATGAAATTGATTCATCAGGTCGACGATAAAATTCATGCGCGATCCAGCGGACCTTATGCACTTGTTACGCAGCAACCTCTCAAGGGGAGATCCAGACGAGGGGGACAACGGGTTGGAGAAATGGAAGTCCGGGCTTCAGAGGGTTTTGGTGTGTCCTACACGTCGCAAGAAATGCTTACAATTAAATCGGATCATATTCAGGCTCGTTACAAGGTACCTAGTGCAATTATGACCGGAAAACCTGTCTACAAACCCAATACCGTTCCGGAGTCTTTCCGATTGCTAGTTCGAGAGTTACGCCGCATGGGTTTAAACCTGGAGCACAATTTCGTAACTGAAGAAGATTTGGGGAGGCAGAGTGAAAACATTTGATATCTAATTGAAACTTCTTTCATTAAAAATCAATCAAAACTTTTTCTATTACGATTCATCGAACTAATTATCAACAGCTTCGGATTGGACTGGCTTCCCCCGAACAGATTCGCGGCTGGGCTGAGAGAGAGTTACCCAATGGAGACGTCGTCGGGCAAGTCGATTAACCTTACACGTTGCATCACAAGACTCATAAACCAGAGAGAGATGGCTCATTTTGTGAAAGGATACTCGGACCCATAAAAAGCGGTGTCTGTGCGTGTGGAAACTATCGATCTATCGATAACGGGGAGGAGTATTCTAATTTTTGCAAACATTGCGGGGTTGAGTTTACCGACTCCCGGGTTCGGAGATATCGAATGGGATATATTAAACTAGCGTGTCCGGTAACCCATGTGTGGTTTTTAAGACGAATTCCTAGTTATATTGCAAATCCACTTGCCAAACCTCTTAAAGAACCAGAAAGCCCAGTATATCGCGATGTGTGACTCGATTGTATGTGTCGATCATTACAGATTGGCTGTAAGCTGTCATCCCATGCAAAAGTGGGAGGCCTCTAACCGACATGTCCCTCGCGTCGATCGAGGATTATTGTCTAACTCGGGATAAAAACTACCGCGTACAGAACGGGGACCCCCTCCATGGTCAATTCTTACCAAAAAATTCAGCGATTGGGCTTCGTAATAACTACTTCCATTTCAGCTAGTGGAACAAAATTCAATTGCTTCTTAACACAATCCTTTGATTTTTTTTTTCTTAAAAGAGACTTTATAAATAATATTATCTACATATGGTTGTGAAAATCTAATCATCGCATCGATTTTTCTATTCGATTGAATTAGTAGCCATCGAAGTGGAGTGGAAACCCAAAGAGGGAAGTGATCGCATTGGGAACAAGGGAAATACCTCCAGCCTACGACTAAACTAAAGAAGAAATGTGGAAAGGGAAAACTACTTCTTCTTCGGCAGATCGCTCAATACGGGGGATCCGAGACTACTTGAGAAAGAAACAAAAAACAAGTTGAAACCCGAGTAATGAGCAACTACTTCATTTTTGATGAGACCGGTGTTACCAAGTCTCAAAAACGTCAAATTGAAACAAATTGACGCTTAGTTATTTGAGCCGGATGAGGGGAAACACTCGTGTCCGATTCTAAGGGGGGGGGGGGTGCCACCCCACCTATCCCAATCTTTTTCTTGCTAGGCCCGTGGCCGAAAGGCCCAACCTATTAAGATTGCGGGGTTTGCTCAATTATGAGGATCGATCCTGGAGAAACATGCTTCCTGTTTTCCTCTCTACTCGAAATTACGAGACGCTTCAGGGGAACGAGATCGCCACCGGGGGGGATGCTGTCAAAAAAGGATTAACTAGTTTGGATCTGCAAAGTGTTATGGATCGCGCATATTTGGAGTGGCAGGCGCCGGCGAAGCAAAAGCCTGTCGGGAATGAATGGGAAGATCGAACGATTCAAAGGAGAAAAGATCTTCTGGTCAGACGGATGAAATTAGCAAGGGACTTTTTACGGACGAACCTAAAACCAGAATGGATGGTTTTAAATCTCCTACCGGTTCTTCCACCTGAATTGAGACCAATAGTTGAATCGTATGAAGGTGAATTAGTTACTTCCGACCTTAACGAGCTTTACAGAAAGGTAATTCACCGGAATAATACTCCTGTCGAATTCTTATCGGGCAGTGAATTCACGCCGGAGGGATTAATCGTTTGTCAGAAAAGACTTATTCAAGAAGCTGTAGACGCTCTCATTGATAATGGTATACGTGGGCAACCAATGAGAGATATTAATAATAGACCCTACAAGTCATTTTCAGAGGTTATTGAGGGTAAAGAGGGGCGATTTCGTGAGAATTTGCTCGGAAAACGAGTCGACTACTCAGGTCGCTCCGTCATTGTCGTAGGCCCATCTCTTTCACTACATCAATGTGGATTACCCCGAGAAATGTCAATTGAACCTTTTCAAGTATTTGTAATTCGTAACTTGATTGGATGACATCTCGCTTGTAATCTGCGAGCGGCTAAGAGTATGATACGTAAAGGAGATTCCGTTATATGGGAAGTTCTTCGGGAAGTTATGCGGGGTCACCCCATACTACTGAATCGGGCACCTACCCTGCATAGGCTAGGTATACAGGCATTTCAGCCCATCTTGATAGAAGGACGTGCCATTCGTTTGCATCCATTGGTTCGTGGGGGGTTTAATGCAGATCTCGACGGAGATCAGATGGCCGTTCATGTGCCCCTATCTCTCGAAGCTCAGATTGAAGCTCGTCTTCCGATGTTTTCACACATAAATTTGTTATCCCCTGCTACGGGCGATTCCGTATCTGTCCCGAGTCAAGACATGCTTCTCGGCCTTTATGTACTAACAATTGAGAATAAGCAAGGAATTTATGGAAACAGACACCCCGTTTCCGCGGGAGGAGGCGACGTCTGCTATGCCGGAATACCCAGTTTCGGTAATTACCACGACATACTCAGGGCCAAGGAATCAAATCAAATTGATTTCTGTAGTTTTTTATGGCTTCGATGGGAAATTAATTTGGAAATGATTAGTTCGAAAATTCGTGAATTACCTATTGAATCTCAATATGAATCCTTGGGAACCTCTCTTCACTCTTATGATAATTATCAGATTAGGAAGTGTAAAAAGGGGTATATCTTAAGTATACATGTACTTACCACGGCTGGTCGCATTTTGTCCAATCAACAATTAAGGGAAGCGATGCAGGGTGTGTCGAAGGCTTCTTCGTGTGCCACCTCACTTCGTCCGCATCGGATGTAATGACACAAGACGAAATGCCCACATCTAGCCGCAATAATGAAAAATGAAAAATCTTTTAAATATAAATATATATCTATATTTAATAAATAATTAATAAATCACTTAAATTCAAATTATTGATTAATAAAGACCACAAGATAAAAAGATATATAAGTTGAGGTTTCTATAATGACGAATCAAACTGAATTACCGTTCTGCAATGAAACAATGGATAGAGTTGCGACGAGGCGACTCATCGGCAAGTTAGTCGTTTGTTTCGGAATTGCATCTACAACAAATATTTCGGATCAAGTTAAGGTTTTGGGTTTTCAGCAAGCTACAAAAGCATCTGTCTCACTGGGCATCGACGACCTCCTAGCAGTACCATCTAGAGGATGGCTTGTACAAGACGCTGAGAAATAAGGTTACGTATCCGAGCAGCATTATCGTTACGGTAGCCTGCATGCCGTGGAGAAGTTACGTCAATCGATTGAAGCTTGGTACGCCACAAGCGAATGTTCAAAACGGGAAATGAATCCAAGTTTCAAGATGATCGATCCTTTAAATCCAGTCCACATGATGTCTTTTTCGGGGGCTCGAGGAAGTATATCTCAAGTCCATCAGTTGCTTGGTATGAGGGGATTGATGTCGGATCCCCGGGGACAAGTAATTGATCTACCCATCCGAAGAAATCTCCGCGAAGGCCTATCCCTGACGGAATATATCATTTCCTGCTATGGTGCCCGCAAGGGCGTTGTGGATACCGCCGTCCGAACCTCCGATGCCGGATACCTAACACGCAGACTCGTTGAAGTGGTTCAACACATTGCTGTGCGTAAGAAAGATTGCGAAACGACCAAAAGCATTGCTTTGCTTAATATCATCGGAGATAAACGAGAATCTATTAGGACAATATCATATCAAAAATTGGTTGGACGTGTGCTGGCAGATAATGTCTACCGGGATGTCAGATGTGTTGCCACCCGTAATCAAGATATCAGTGATGGCCTGGCTAGTAACTCAGCAGTATCGACGCAGCCAATATATGTGAGATCTCCCTTGACACGTAAAAGCATTTTCCGGATTTGTCAGTTGCGTCACGGTCGGAGTCTTGCTCAGTACGATTTGGTGGAATTGGGGGAAGCCGTTGGTATCATTGCGGGTCAATCCATTGGGGAACCGGGAACTCAATTAACATCAAGAACTTTTCATACAGGTGGGGTATTTACGGGGGATATCGCAGAATACATACGAATTCCGTTTAATGGACTTATTAATTCCGATGGGAGGCTTGTTTACCCCACACGTACGCGACATGGGCATCCTGCTTGGATGTGTCGAAATGATCCATCTGTTGCTATTACGAGTTGTGGCGATATACATAATTTTGTCGTGCCAGCTCGAAGTCTACTTATGATTCGAAGCGGTCAGTATGTTGAGGCGCAGCAAATCGTCGCGGAAGTACGAGCCGAAGAGTTTCCCCTTAAGGAACGTATCCGAAAAGCTATCTCTCCAAATTTAAGAGGAGAAATTCACTGGAGTAAATTTGTGTGGCATGTACGCGATTGCACAAACAACCCCGTTCGTGTCGTACGCGAGGCGGGCCATATCTGGATTCTTTCGGGAGCTTATAGCGAATCTGACGAAAGCTACTTGTTTCACAAAGATCAGGATAGAGTCGGTATCAAACTCAACTCTATCGAAAGGAGGTGCGATTCTTTTGAAGCAATTGGTGAAGGGGAAATTGATGCCGCCAACTGGGAAGGTTCGCAAAAAAGCATCCGAGAATTTGGACTCGATCCAAAATGTTTTTCGAGTTGGTCAAAACCTCCAATGTCTAACTATATTTTATCTAATATCGAAGCGGAGCGGTCCGAGAAAACTGAATCCGTTTCTCTACTGTTGGAGAGACAACAGATAAATCTCAGCGAATCCTATTTCGTAAATATCGATGTTCAATTAAACATCATTTTGGATGAAAATGATATATTTGCCATCTACGACAAATTTGAGTATCAAACTGGTAATTCGGGGATTTTGAGATATGGCACCGTAGAAGTTGAATCTATCGATAAAAAGACATTCGCTTATGACGGTAAGGTGGAAAAAATGACTTACGGCTCGTGGTATAGAGTAATCGGAGGAGGCAATTCCTTCCTAATTCCCGAGGAGTCTTATACCACATATGAATCCCCATCATCTATTTTGGTAACAGACAATACTATTGCAGAAGAAGGCGCGCGAATAACTGATACTATTAGTAGTAAAATACGTGGACTAATCCGAATCGAAGAGACATTAGCAAATAGTACTACGGTAAGAGTATTACCCGGATATATCCATAATCCGGAAAGGCCAACTAATATACCCAGACGAAATATTAACCTGATGGAGCCAGGTAATATGATTCCTAATGGAGTCGAAGCCGAGGATTGGGTTTACCTCCAATCGGTTACACTTTGCGGGAGAAGAAAGACCTCTGTCCCGGTAAGACCAGTTGTCAAATACGACGTATCTAGCGACTCCTTGGTGCAAGAAGTCTCCCGTGTCGATAAGCCGAAGACGCAGAAACGCACGGAAGCTCAAACCTTCTCATATATCTCCCATAGAAATGGTGAGAGAATTGAAATGATTAATGACACGACTACTCAATTAACTCGAACTTTTTTAGTGGCTGGGTGGCGAAGACACCTTCACGAGACCCCCTCTACAAAAAAGAACTACTTATCTCTCACTAGTGTGAGAATTAATAATCTCTTCAGTACTTTTCTTCAGGTTAATTTAGTGGCGTCTCCCCCTGCAAGAAGGCTCGGAGTCAGTCAGGTTTCTCAAAAATCGGTGTCTGTCGACAAGCCCTTTCTCGCTCGAGTCAATCTATTCGGCGGCGGCAATGATTTAGTTCTCAAATATCGGGGCGTTGCTGTTCATTCGGTGTCAGAGCGTGGTGCATCTTTCCTAACTTTGTCACCGTTTGACTTTTATCGTAATAATTTACTTGCTGATTCAAGCGATACTAACTACGAGAAAGGGGTTGAAGAATATTTTCCCCGCTCAGAATCAGGTATGGTCAGCTCAACCGAGAGTCCGAGAAACGTTTCATTCAGTTTCAAATGTGAATCTTTTTCAGAAAAGTCTCCAAATCTAAATATTGAAGAGACGTCGGTTAAATTCGAGAGATCGAGCTTCACTTGTTGTCAATTAAAATTTGAAGAGGTAGGTCTATCAGGGACTTCATATGCTACTTCCTACTTATCGGCCCCCCTCTATTTGGCGCCGGATAGCAAAGCCTCCTTCTTTAGAAATTACTTTCTTGATTATTCGACAAATACGTATGCCACAGATACGTCGAAACACCGACACCGACATCGGTACTTGATCGATGAAAACAAATTAACATTGAAATGTCCTACAAATGCTTCTTCAAATAGATTTTTACTGGAAAAGCCAATCCATTCGCCACCAAAAATTTTCAGTCGGGGAATCCTTCTAATTAATCTAGGACTACTAATCAGTAGAAATCGATTTCTCCGTAGAAGTGGTGTATTTCTCCAGTCCGGTCAGGTCGTAGCCATTCACCGAGATTACTTATTAGTCAGAACTGGTAAAACTCTGCTGGCGACCCGGGGAGCAGCTCCTCACAAGATATCTGGAGACACCATTGGGGAGGGAGATACATCAATAACATTACCGTATGATAGGTCGAAATCTGGAGACATCACTCAGGGTCTTCCGAAGGTTGAGCAGCTGCCGGAGTCTCGCTCCATTGCTTCTATTCCAGTAAGAATCGAAGATCTTTTTAGAAGATGGAATCGGGGTATTACAAGATTAATTGGGAACCTATGGAGCCACTTTCCAAGTGCTGGAACAAGTATGGAATATTGCCAACTAATTTTAATTAATGAAATTCGAGAAGTTTACGAATCTCAGGGGGTAAAAATATCCGACAAACATCTAGAAATTATTATTCGGCAACTGACATCAAGAGTCGTAGCATCGGAAGATGGGATAACCAATGTCTTTTTTCCCGGAGAGCTTGTAGAGTTATCACAGGCGGAACGGATGAATCGTGTATCAAGGAGACCAATTTTCTATGAACCTACCATATTGGGAATGACAAAGGCATCCCTTAATACTAGTAGTTTTTCATCAGAGGCGAGTCTTCAAGAAACTACGCGAGTATTGGCCAAAGCTGCTCCCCGTGGTCGAATTGATCGGTTGAAAGGATTGAAGGAAAACGTTATTCTCGGTGACGCCGTCCCCGTCGGAACAGGTAGTCCAGAAATCATTTGCCAACTAGAAGTGAATAAACGAAAAGGATTTCATTTTACAATAATTGGGAGTAGCAAGAACCCGGCTTGGGAAGCAAAATATGACTTATATGGCTACCAAGAGAAGCAAGCTATCGACCCCAATCTATTCATCCATACGGGATTGAGTCGATCCTTCCCTCATGTTAATCTCGAAGTGAGGTAAGAGATTCGCCGATACCAAATGATATTTCTGCGCGTTCCAACCGGTAAAATTGATTATCAGATTGTAATAATTTATCAAATTTAGTTAAAATGAAACGAATTTACAGCTTTTCATACCTGAGGGGAAGATGCAACAGAAAAATTGGAATATCAATTTGGAAGGAATGCTGGCAGCGGGAATTCACTTCGGTCACCAAACCCAGAAATGGAATCCCAGGATGTCACCTTATATATTTACAGAACGGAAGGGTGTTCATATCCTCGATCTAACTCAGACTGCTCGTCTTTCATCTGAAGCCTGTGATCTGGTATTTGATGCAGCAGCGGAGGGAAAGGAATTCCCAACGATTGGTACGAAACATCAGGTAGCTGATTTGGTAGCATCAGCTGCAACGAGATCTCAGTGTCACTATGTGAATGAAAAATGGTTAGGCGGTACGTTAACAAATTGGTTCACCACAGAGATGCGTCTTCGTAGGTTTCAATATTTACAAAACGGAGAAGATACGGGGGGGTTCGACTGACTTCCGAAGCAAGAGGCGGCGATTTTGAGGGGATAACTATTTAAATCAAAAAAGTGTCTAGGCGGTATTCAATATATGTCAGATTTACCCGATATTGTGATAATTACTGATCAACATGAATAATCTATTGCCCCTAGGGAATGTATCGTTTTAGGTATTCCTACAATTTGTGTTGTCGATACAGATTGTGATCCGGATCTTGTAGATATCCCAATCCCCGGTAATGACGACGCGCGACCCCCAATCCGATGGATATTGGACAAACCAACATTAGCTATTCGTGAAGGTCGTTCAAACTCAAAGTTTTACGAAGTAAATTAACAGACGGCAAGGTTCAGAACTGCCTCGACAGCTTGTAATGGTAAAAAATTGGTAAAAAATTTACATTGCAATTGGGGATATTGCCTAATTTCATCAGAAACTAATTTGCCTTTTTCCTTATGGAAGACGGAATATTGATAATTTGTAGTGATTACCTTAACTATTTCAGATAAATTTCTCCATTGAGAGGGGGGTATTACGCACATCGAACAACTGCGAATTTATGAGATGGATGATCTGTATCAAGTATCGAGTGTAGAAGTAGGCTAACACTCTTATTGGCAAATAGGAGACTTCCAAGTTCATGCACAGGTTCTTGTAACTTCCTGGGTCGTTATCGCCTTGTTGTTGGCTTTACCTATTGTAGGTACCAGGAATCTGCAAACCATACCGACTGGCAGCCAGAATTTTATCGAGTATGTTCCCGAATTTATTAGGGATTTAACTAGGACCCAGATGGGGGAAGAGGAATACCGTCCTCGGGTTCCATTTATTGGAACGATGTTTCCATTCATTTTTGTTTCCAACTGGTCTGGTGCCTCGTTTCCTTGGCGAATCGTTCAGTTACCCCATGGAGAGTTGGCTGCACCTACCAATGATATCAACACTACTGTCGCGTCAGCCTCGCTTACATCGGTGGCACATCCTTACGCGGGTTTACACAAGAGAGGTTTTAGTTATTTCGGCAAGTATATCCAGCCAACTCCGGTACTACCACCAATTAACACTTCGGAAGATTTTACCAAACCCCTATCACTTAGTTTTCGATTGTTTGGAAATATTTTGGCTGACGAATTGGTAGTAGCTGTTCTCGTCTCTCTAGTACCTTCAATTGTTCCTGTACCAATGACGCCTCTAGGATTATCCACAAGTGCCATACAAGCTTTGATTTTCGCCACCTTAGCTGCAGCTTACATTGGGGAATCCACGGAGGGCCACCACTAATTCAGTTGGAATGAGTCGTTGCAAAAGACTACGGCAACCTTTCTTCGAGAACCATTCATCGGGTCGCCGCAGTGTGAAAAAGCCGTTTCCGTGGTATCATGCTATAGCAGTACGGGAGAGACCCGTGTTGCCTCCTCCTCCACTCCGAGTAACGATAGGAAAGAGGGGCGGGGGGGAGGGGTTAATAATTCCCGCATGGCCCTCCAAATTTAAATTGAGCCATATAGCCACTTAAGATTTTGAATGGGGAAGAAAAAAGAACCATTGCCAAGCTCAATTTTTTTTTTCTTTCCCTTCTCCATTTTGTATAAAGTATATAAAAAATATTTGGAAAGCAATTTATCTCGTTTTTTGTTTTCCGCTTGAACCGGTTTAGATCTCAGTTACACTTACGTCACAGCATATTGAATGAATTGATTAGATCTTACTTGCATTGAAACTAAGATGGACATGTTTCGGTAGATAATAACTAGTATTACCAAATACTCAAAATTTTTCGATCCAATTTTATTATATCAGGCGGGAAGTCATTAGGCAGGAAGTCGCACCGATCGACGTAGGAAATAGATGCGTCTTTCTCGTACTTCACTATCTTTCCGAATTCGACATTACATTAAGTATGTGGCATGTTCCGTCACATTAGTAGTTTTGACCAGATTCATGTAGAATTTATTTCTTGATTAACGTTTACTAGAAAGTCTCCGTCGCGACGAGTCTAGTTAGCACCCAACGAAACAATATTGATTGACGTAAATAAATTAGGAGGAGACTAATACGAACCCATTGATTTCTGCTGCTTCTGTTATTGCCGCTGGGTTAGCTGTAGGCCTCGCCTCAATCGGCCCCGGTATCGGCCAGGGCACTGCTGCAGGTCAGGCAGTCGAGGGTATTGCGAGACAGCCAGAAGCAGAAGGCAAGATACGAGGTACCTTATTACCGAGTTTGGCTTTCACGGAAGCTTTGACAATTTATGGATTAGTTGTAGCTCTAGCTCCGTTACTTGCGAATCCATTTGTTTAACTTGTTTGAAATAGGAAGTAGTTTGGTGCACTTCCTCCCCTCCCTTCCCCAAACTATTTTGAATCAGCGGTAAACCGCTAATTTGGAGGGAGGGACCTGGAAGAAAGTTGCTGCTCCATCTATCCGACGGAGTTCTCGCAGCGTCTATTTGTGACTCCCCCTTTCTCTACCAACTAGGAAGTTTCTGCAAATAGGGTAAGCCAATATAAGTTTACGTAATTAGTGATTTGAGAAGATATTGTCTTCGTCGCGGTTTTCTTTTGATTCCTCGGAATTCGGAGTTTGTCACTTCCTCCCAGGCTAGACCAGAGGTTGTCTAAATCTTGCAAAATCTTCCAGGAGGGAAAGGATTACGAGAAGTGTAAGTGAGATTGCTGCTCCCTCAAGTGATTGGACTCTTGCCGCAAGTATTGGTTTAAATACCAATATTTTAGAGATAAACTTAATTAACTTAATTTTAGTACTAGGTATATTGTTTTACTATGGAAGGGGGGTGTGTGCGAGTCGTATATCCGAGTGGGATAACTGTTTCCCTCAGTTGCACCCGAAGCAGAGGTGCAAAACCCCGACGAATTCCCTGTAAATAAATGTTATGCAAGAACCGGAGCATTCCGTGTAATCGACGAAACTTTTACTTCTGTCAACCGATTCCCGGGACTGTCGTCAATATGGTTAAAGCCAAATCGCTTAAAGTCTTAGCAAACTTGGGGTTCTCCTCCCCCTACCGCGTAAGCCAAATCGCGATTGGAAACGCATCATTCACCACATTCGGTATATGACGCCCATATCGGGAATACTTCGATTTGTACCACTTCTCGAAATAGATACCTAATATTTTTATAGGTAGATATATAGATAGATAAATAGATAAATATCGGAGTTGATTTGGCCCAATCTTCTTCAATTTGCTGAATAGACAACCCATACAAGATGAATACTACTTGGAAAAAGCGGCTCTCAAATAATTAATAATTATCTGGGAGAGTCCTCAATTTTTTTTCTTATTCAAATATTGATTATTCCATCTAAGCATATTCAGGATGAATCTTGTTAGTCAATAGGAAAGAAACGGGAGGCGAGCCCGCATGCGGAAGCAACGTCTGTTGGATTCTATCAATTTATCGGTAAAAACGGGCAGGAAAGCCGAATGGATCGAAACATCCACGTTCGGTTTGGGAAGAGATCACTAGTCTCCGAGAATCGAAGATCTGTAATCCACCTTCATTGATCAACTTTTTAGAAAATCGTGAAAGAGCAATTTCGAATACAATCCAAGATGCGGAAGAGCGTCATAAAGAAGCTTCTAATAAACTTCAGAAGGCTCGTATTCGCTTGCAGCAAGCAAAAGTTAAAGCCGATGAGATCCGAATCAATGGACTTACGCAGATGGACAGGGAACAGCGGGATCTCGTCGATGCAGCTGACGAAGATTTAAAAGGATTGGAAGATAGTAAGAATTATGCGATTCGTTTCGAGAAGCAACGCGCCATTGAGCAGGTTCGACAGCAAGTTTCTCGACTAGCGTCCGAAAGGGCTCTAGAAAGCCTAAATAGTCGTCTGGATAATCAACTGCACCTGCGAATGATTGACTATCACATCGGTTTGTTCAGAGCCATGGACAGCAAATCTCACTAGTTCCAATTTCACTACTAGTTCTCATCTTATCATCTCATTGTAAAACGGGTTTTATTTTTACTTCCCCCTCTTCTAGCAATATTTTTTGGCAGAAATGGTAATAAACATTCGACCTGACGAAATTAGCAGCATCATTCGCAAGCAAATTGAAGGGTATGTCCCAGAAGTGAAAGTTGTTAACATTGGTACCGTACTTTAAGTCGGAGATGGGATCGCCCGTATTCATGGACTCAACAAAGTGATGGCTGGCGAATCGGTGGAATTTGAGGATGGTACAGCAGGGATTGCTCCGAATCTGGAATCTGATAATGTTGGGGCTGTACCGATGGGTGATGGTTTGACCATACAAGAGGGAAGCTCCGTAAGAGCGACGGGAAAGATTGCCCAAATACCAGTTAGTGACTCATTCCTGGGTCGTGTTGTAAATGCTTTGGCCCAACCTATTGACGGGGGAGGCCAAATCCCAGCTTCCGAGTTTAGACCGATCGAATCCCCCGCTCCAGGGATTATCTCGAGACGCTCCGTATACGAACCTTTACAAACAGGTCTTATTGCTATTGACTCCATGATTCCCATCGGTCGCGGTCAACGGGAGTTGATTATTGGCGATAGACAGACTGGTAAAACAGCAGTAGCTACAGATACAATTTCGAATCAGAAAGGTCAAGATGTTATATGTGTCTACGTAGCCATTGGTCAAAAAGCTTCTTCTGTGGCTCAAGTAGTAGACACTTTCCAAGATCGCGGCGCCATGGAATATACGATCGTAGTATCGGAAACCGCTAATTCCCCAGCCACCCTGCAATATCTTGCTCCTTATACGGGAGCAGCTTTAGCCGAATACTTCATGTATCGCAAACAGCATACCCTGATTATTCATGACGATCTTTCCAAACAAGCCCAAGCTTATCGACAAATGTCTTTGCCATTAAGGAGACCACCTGGGCGAGAAGCATATCCGGGAGATGTTTTCTACCTACATTCCCGTCTCTTGGAGAGAGCAGCTAAGTTAAGTCTCCAATTAGGGGAAGGTAGCATGACAGCTTTACCTACCGTCGAGACACAAGCGGGAGATGTCTCAGCTTACATTCCTACCAATGTTATTTCCATTACCGATGGATAAATATTTCTATCAGCAGATCTATTTAACGCTGGGATTCGACCAGCAATAAATGTGGGTATTTCTGTATCTAGAGTGGGCTCCGCAGCTCAGACAAAAGCTATGAAACAAGTGGCTGGCAAATTGAAATTGGAATTAGCACAATTCGCAGAATTGGAAGCTTTTGCACAATTCGCCTCTGATCTTGATAAGACTACTCAGAATCAGTTAGCTAGGGGCCAGCGATTGCGTGAGTTGCTTAAGCAGTCCCAGTCAGCCCCATTGTCGGTAGAGGAACAGGTGGCCACTATCTACACCGGAGTCAACGGATATTTGGATATACCAGAAGTCGAACAAGTCAAACGATTCTTGGTTCAGTTACGTGAGTACGTAATAACCAACAAACCTCAATTTGGTGAAATTACTCGTTCTACAAAAGTATTTACGGAACAAGCAGAAACACTTTTGAAAGAAGCAATTAAGGAATCAACGGAAATTTTTATACTGCAAGAGAAGTAAGTAATACGGTTGCAGATTCCACCTGGGGAAGGAAGTGGGGTAACCCCCCCCGGGGCTTCACCACCCCACCCGACCGCTTCCACTTCATCTACGACGACAGAATCACCTCAAACACGGAATTACGCCCAATAGGATTTGAACCTATACTTAAGGTTTAGAAGACCTCTGTCCTATCCATTAGACGATGGACGTTTGTTCTCTCCTTTTCTTGGTTTATCACGAATACGCCTACAGATTAGTTACCAAATCGTGAACAAACTGGAGTTCCAGTTTGTTCACGACCCAATCCACGGATGAAGGGGCTAACTTGACTGGGGCTCCGGGATTCTCGGCATCACCAGCGGGTAGCGGGAATCGAACCCGCATCAGTAGCTTGGAAGGCTAAAGGTTATAGTCGACGACAACAGATGGTTATGACGTCGCTAATTCAGAACCGAACGTGGAAGTTTCCGCCCATTCGGCTCCTTTATGGAAGTCGAGGAGGGCTAAATAGTGCGAAACTGGCGAAGAATTCGTCTGCATATATTTAGTTAAATGGAGCAATCGATAAATGGGTGGACTGTCTCCCTTGTTTCAAGCGAAGGGAGCATATATCAAAATTACTTCTACGGGGATCAAGATTTCTTCCACATCGGAATATATGGGGACTTCCTCTTTCTCTTCTCGTTCGAGGAGGACGGATCCGCCCCAATTTGAGTAAATGGCGTCCATAAAATCTATGTCAGTTTTGCTTACGTCTTGGTCGCATAGCATGGATATACTTCTTAGATGATCCTTTGAGAAGAAGAATTAGTTTCACTAATTTTTATTCTACTTACTTCGTTCTTTACTTCTACTTCCAACAATCCTTAGGGAAATGTTTCTCACCGAGTCGAAAGCAACTAGTACTGTCTAACCAAAAAAGAAAAGAGTGCTTGACTTGATAATCCTGATAAACCAAGATTAACCTACCTGTAACTTTTGAGCTTGGATTTTTCCCCCCCAAGGTTCAGTGACGATGAGGCAAATATTTTAGATGTCTACCCATAGATTCCTACTTCTTCCTTTTCTTCGGAATCTTCCCAAGTTTTTTGCATACCAAAAAAATTCTGCTTCGTCATTAACCGGTACGACTTCCGAAGTACAGGAGTAACGGGAATGGCGCATCTTTTCCATACTACTAAGTAGTAAGGAGAAATAGATGTACTTTTGTAGAAATGAAGCTTTTTGATTTAGCTGAGATTCAATTTGAAAGATCCCTTAACTAAATGAAATCGATATGAGACGAGTCACACTTTTACCACTAAACTATACCCGCTGCGGCACAATTATATTATACCAGCTGTTCGTAGATCGGTGAGGCGTTCCGACCGTGTTTACGTCTGGTTGTAGGAGGAGAGCCCCCCCCCCCCCACTCACTTCTCGTTTCCGTATATATTTTGTATATATTTTGTATATATATATATATATGAAATTGATATTCATTTCGCGGTTGCGTTGCCTACATTCAAAGGTTACCCCTTCGAGCTGCCAGTGGTGCAATTACTAATGGTCCCGATGCAACTACCAACGCCAAGATAGCAAGTTGCGCAATTATCTCTAGATTCATTATCCCTCCTTCTATCGTTTCTCGTAAATATATATATTGATACTAAGAAATTTTGTAAAAAATTAAACAGATATATTTATTTAATTTTTCTTTTTCACTTATACAGGGAAAAAACAGGGAGAGGTGGGATAAATGGGTGACATCAATTTGGTGAAGTGAAAAATTACTTCGCTACTTACTGGTGCTTCCGCGGCAGGCATCTTAGCTGCGAGATTGGCCATTGCACCGTATTGGGCTTCACTTTAGGTTGCGGAAGCGAATTCGCCAATTTTGGCTAGGCCGGAAATTGTCGAACCCTTTTCGGGCAAGATTTTTGATTTGTACCCAATAAATTTAGTTACGAATTCATTTTTTTTATGTGGAAGGGGAAGTAGGGGGGGACCGACATAAAAAAAAAGGAAGGAGGAAAATTTTTACTCGGAAGTAGTTCCGAATTTGATTCTGGCAAGTAATACGCGAGCGAGGTCATCCCTTCCACAAACTGTATTGTAGGTTGCGGGTATAGACTTACAATCTAACTTCGTGTTAAAATTGGGGAGAGATACATCCTCAGTTGCTTGGAGAGATGGCCGAGGGGTTTAAGGCGTCGGACTGCTAATCCGTCGTACAACTCACATGTACCGAGGGTTCGAATCCCTCTCTCTCCTTTATTTTTGAAGAAATTAAACAGGTGGATTGAAAAACTGATCTCAGCGAGATAACTAGGGCATTGACTTATATTTAATCCCTACGTCCGGGGTTTCGTCCAGGATCATTTGATAAAAATCCAAAAACGAAGAGGGAAACGAAGAAGATAACTACTGCATAGACAAATAGTTTGAGGGTAAGCATGATAACATCTCCATGTTTTCTAAAACTAGGGATAGAAGAAGACAAAACAATTTCGTTTGAAATACCTAATTTATATCTACCATTTATATTTGTTATATCTATATGGACATACGGATATGACTTCCCCTCCCAATTGGAAGGAAGAACCCGGCTTTCGTGAGACACTACTTCACCCAACGAATTCCATTTACTTCATCCAGTATTTCGTCTCCTTCTTATTATTTCAATAGGTGGGGAGAGAAACTGTATAAACATCCAACTAATTGAAGAATTCATTTTTGTCAACCTCAGGTAAACCGTGGGGATTCAATCCTATTTTTCTATTTTTATATGTAGAAGTGAATACGTCAATACTGATACCTTCGCCTGCAGATGTCAGAACCAGATAAGAGAGTTGCTATTTACCACAATTAATTTTTCGCCTGAATTGCAGCGCCCCCCCCCCCTTCTTTTTCTTTCCCATCTGGTGAGGTAAGGAGCGAGGCATTCCAGAATTAATCAACCCCCTAGCACTTACTATCGAAAGCTAACTGCGGCTTGCCAAACAAAGGCTAGGAGGAGGAAAAACACTGGTATTACCGGCATTACATCCACAATTGGATCAGAGATTGCATAAGCTTCGGGTAATTTGGCAAAAGAAGCGCCATTGAGGTGAATAGAATTTTCCAGATAGGTGTCACACAAAACTATCATCTTCATTCTCCAGTGATGTAACAAGTAACTTTTCTCCGACATGGTTGCACACCATCTTTCAATTGGTTGACCCGTCGGGTATATATTATTATATGTCCTTCCATTCAAATAATTGGGATGCATTCGAATGATTAGGATTCACCAAAATCGAAACCTTACCGGACCAAAATGACATCTAAATGGATTTCCGCTGAAGTATTCTTCTTCAGCTAATTTTATGAAATACTAGTAGTTCGAAACTACTCCAATTTTTCTTCGTTGCTGTTCTTTTGTACCGAGCAAATAACTAAAGGAAGCCGGTTGACAGGAAACCCGAAGTGTGAGATAGTCATCATACTGACCATTTGTGGGGCGTGGCCAAGCGGTAAGGCAGCGGGTTTTGGTCCCGTCACTCGGAGGTTCGAATCCTTCCGTCCCAGATTTTTTTTCAGGAAGAAAAGATCTCCCGCATTTTCATAGACTAGAAATTGGAGAACTTATAAATCTCATTTCTAGCTTCGATTTGCTATCTACGCCCCCCCTCAATATACTCGATATAATAGTTTCCCCCGATGGATCTCCCAGTTTATATTATGATGATAAGCCACATATAGCAATAGATCCCTTTATGACGCGAAGCAACAAAATGATACCAAATTTAAATTATGAAATTAGCTTATTGGATGTATGCCGGACCCGCCCACATAGGTACTTCACGAGTAGCCAGTTCTTTTAGGAACGTACATGCTATAATGCATGCCCCTTTGGGAGATGACTACTTCAATGTAATGCGTTCCACGTCGGAGAGGGAAAGGGATTTCACCCCAGTAACTGCTAGTGTAGTGGACCGCCACGTATTAGCACGCGGGTCCCAGGAAAAGGTTATAAATAATATAAGCCGAAAAGATGAGGAATAACACCCCGATCTAATTGTCTTGACACCTACGTGTACCTCTAGCATTTTACAGGAGGATCTACAAAATTTTGTAGATCGAGCTTCTTTGTCTTCCGAGTCTGATGTAATTCTCGCGGATGTTAATTATTACTGAGTCAATGAGCTTCAAGCGGCAGATAGAACCTTGGAACAGATAATTCGATTTTATTTGGATAGGGCTCGTAAACGAAGTACCTTGGACCGATCCGTAACAATCGCACCTTCAGCAAATATTATAGGAATTTCTACCTCAGGCTTCCACAACCAACATGACTGTCGCGAATTGAAACGTCTACCTGGAGAATCGGGAATTTCAGTCAATCAGGTAATCCCAGAGGGGGGGTATCTCAAATATTTGAAGGATTTGCCAAGAGCTTGGTTTAATATAGTTCCCTATCGCGAAGTAGGTTTGATGACAGCAACTTTTCTGGAAAAAGAGTATGGAATGCCTTACATATCTATAACTCCCATGGGAATTTCAAACACAGCCGATTTTATCGGACAGATTGGGAAGCTTGTGAATGTGTGGGCTTTTGCACTGTCAGATAAAAGACTTAACTACAAATTATATATTGAAAATCAAACTAAATTTGTTTCTCAAGCAGCTTGGTTTTCGAAGTCTATTGATTGTCAAAATTTAGCTGGAAAAGAAGCAGTAATTTTCGGTGATGCAACTCATGCAGCCTCAACTACTAAAATACTCGTTAAAGAAATGGGAATTCGTGTCAGTTGCTCAGGCACGTATTGCAAGCATGATGCAGAACGGTTTAACGAGCAAGTTCAGGGTTTATGTGATAAAGTAATAGTTACGGAAGATCACACCGAAGTCGGAGATACGATAGCCCGTATTGAACCCTCCGCCATATTTGGAACTCAAATGGAGCGTCACATTGGCAAACGTATTGATATTCCGTGCGGGGTTATTTCCTCACCAGTTCATATTCAGAACTCTCCTCTCGGATATCGACCCTTTCTGGGTTACGAAGGAACCAATCAAATAGCCGATCTAATCTACAACTCATTTAATCTGGGTATGGAAGATCATTTATCGGATGTTTTTGGGGGGCACGATACCAAAGAGGTAAGCACCAAGTCTCTATCAACAGATATGAAAAATATTAGCTGGACCCCCGAAGCTGAGTCGGAACCAAATAGAATTCCTGGTTTCGCAAGGGGGAGAACCAAGAAAAATACCGAAGTCTTTGCGAAGCAAAACAATATTTCAGAAATTACAATTGATGTAACGTATGCGGCTAAGGAAAAATCAAGTCCTTAATTTGATAAGCTGTACAGATAATCATTTGGGGTAAGTTCTAGTCTGCTTAACTTCACTTTGCATCACAGAGTTTGTACCAGAAGGATTAATCGGAGATACCGGGGTAATAAGTATTTAATAGGAAATTAATTCTCGGTTTTTAGATATTACGGTAAAACCTCGCTTGAAGCGACGTGGTAAGAAGCAACGTGCGACTCGAACATCGAGGTCGTTTCTGCGGAGTATGGTATCCGCCAGTTCTACCCTCTGGGTAGAACGTTCCTGATTCGACATTTTGCTAGAAACAACTACCCAATGAAACTTGAATAACATCTATCTATTTGAATCTATTTCTATTTTTGGGGGGAAAATTACATCTATGGTTATTTGCGAGAAGTAGCGCGGTTAAGTCTCATTAGTTTGTTACCCTGTATGTTCTTACCGGGGACTTAAAACTGAATTTTGGTAGGGTTGACTTAGTATTACTGGGTCTAGACGATTCAACAACCTTACCTCGACTGAGTCTCATTTTACCTATAATTTATAACAGGTATATATATATATAAAACTTAATTGATAAATTTCTTTCTTAGGGGTCGATTAAGATGGGTTTTGTTGTTACCGACTCTCAATTTGGAGAAGCCTTGGGGTTAAGCCTAAACCTAAGGATTGGCGAAACCGATCTACGAACGGGGAGATGTCCGATATCCAGTTGAACTCATTGGCAGGTAAATGGAAAAAGGGGTAGGGGGTAGGTTTGTCTCCCCACTTATTTTACCTACTCACCTTACAATATCGCTTCTCACAAAAAGATAATTCGCGAGGAGATAACTCAATAAATCGGAGAATATCCGCGTCATACACATATGAGTTAAAAGTATCTCTCTGCAATTGGATAGAGCAGTTACCTATTCAACTGAAGTTGCGCCCTAAGCCGCACGAATTCCACGTTTCATATACGGTTTTGCGGGAGGGGGGGGGTCCGTTCCGTCCTGTGTGCACCCACCTATTCTGATAGGTTACCTACCGAATAATTGCAATCGATACCCAGTCTCGGAGGAAAGGTAAAGCCGTTGAGGAGGTTGGTTTTTACAACCCCCGGAAGGAACAAACCCAGTTGGACCTATTTGCCATTGTTACTCTACCTAAGCGAGGGGCTCAATCAACAGCAACCGTTCGTGATATTTTGAAACGGGCGAAGGTGCCCGAACAAATCGGAATCAGCCTCTAATTAAAAATCGAATTTTAGGAGAATATAATGGGCCCAGTTTACAGATCTTTTCAGGTGCTTTTGTATTACCCCTCCCTTTTACTTATACTCTACATCTACGCCGTATTCGGCATTCCCTTAAGAAGTAGAATATTTCGGAGGGACTACTGGTTTTCTGTCAAAACCTCATTTGAAAGAAGTGATATCGGACATATCTTTCTGGGCGTGATGAAAAGCTGGGGGAGGGGGCGGGGGCGGGAGTAGCTTAAGCCGATGACGTCATTACCACCGGAACGAGGTTATCCACCCAAAATTTGGGGTTGAGGGTTGACCAACGATTTATCCACCAGGTTGGAAATTTGGTATAACTCACCACGATTTCCCGACGGATGGTTGCAGCTCAGCACATCATCGAGGATCAAATAAGTAAATATCTTATTTGTGTGGATGCTTCCTTTGCAGAAACCGAATTAGTAAGTATCTACTACATTAGTAAGTATTTACTACCTTCGGGTTTCACATTGTCCAATGAGACGCGTGATTCTTCATTCGTTAATGCAACGGTTAAATAATTGCAGTTTCGTCTCCACCTCCCCCATATAATTAAAATTTAGCTACTAATTTAATATATTGAATCCTTTTGAGAAAATTCACTATGAAATATAATAATGTTTAGGAGTTACTGTGACGAAAATAACTTCTGGATCCCCTCCTAAATTTGATGTGTCACAGAGAATCGGAGGGCTTGGCATTAATCAAGACTGTTTCTTATATCTATTTCTTCTTCTATTTAGAGATAATTTTTATTCAATCGCTTGTAAGTCTTGTTTAAATAGACAAGGCATTGATTTAATCTTCGGGGCTTGTAGTGCAATATCAACAAGGCGTTTAATTGATAGTGTGCGTCACCAAGATTATTCAGAGATTTTCTATTCAGAATTTGTTTGAAAATGAAGCAGTCGGCTTAATATGGATTTGTATCTCCACGTACTTTTACAAACGATATGTCTAATTTTGGGAATACCTCTTTCGCGTCAGCTAGCCGCTGAAACAAATAACAATTCAAAAATTTCGCAGTCTACTCATTCAATATTTTTATTTCTGGAAGATAGATTACCAAAATCTAGCCACGTTTTAGAGATCGAGATGTCACAGAATCTTCATCTAGAAACTCTAGTTCGCTTGTTTCGTCGACGAATTAAAGATGTTTCATTCCCACATCTACTAAGGATAGCTACTCACGCGTACGAAACTTCGTGTGGAAAATTTATTCAATTTCGGTCTTGGAAACGAAGAGAACGGAGAAGTATTGAAATGCTACTCCAAAATTTTTACACTTACGAAATCGATTCGATATTGTTAATTTCATGGACGCGAATGCGTAAGTTGCAACCGAGATATTTTGCATCTCCCGATCGAAATAACGTGATTAGAAAGAAGAAATTTGTTTCCAAATGTAATTCTCAATTAGATGCAATAGGCACCAACCGCTGCCTCATCCGAAGCTTGTGCATTCACCTCGGAAGATATGAAAACAAATCTATTATAGTTTTTCATGGAACCCACTATTTTGTAAAAAAATGGATTCGTTATATTTCAACATCTCTTAAATCTCACTTTCATTATCCAACTGAATTTATCCAAATACGTAGCGATTTGCTATCTACCAGTTGTGTTTTATTCCTGGGTTACATGTCAGCTATTCAGTCAGTATCAAAAGACGTCCAGATTGAAACCATGTTGGGTTCCTGCAACAGCATTTCGAGTGGGAAAAAAACTTATCCCAGGATTCCTATTTTGCAGCTAGTTAAACTTTTGGAGAAAGGGAAGTTCTGCGATAGTGACGGATATCCGGTTAGTAAATTAGCCTGGGCTGTGTTATCAGATGATGACATCTTGAACAGATTTATAAAAATTTGGAATACTTTTTCCTTGTATCACAGTGCCTCAATAAATCGAGATGGATTGCGTAGATTGAGATATATACCACGACTTTCACGTGATAGTACGTTAGCGGGTAAACGTAAGAGTACGATACGTCTTCCACGACGTAGATTTGACCTAGAACTACCAAAAGTGGTCCCCGCGTATAGCAAGTTCAATTCTTCCGAAATGAATCGAAGGGTTTGGCATTTAAACCTAATTCGATCTGTTTCATTAACATTTGTTTCATCGGAAATACAAGTCCAATAAATATGTTTAATATTCGCTTCTCCTTCCCAACCCAATTTAATAAAGCTGGTTACCGAATCGATTGGGTGGGGCAAAAAAGTAGGAATATCCCGCCGCTGCGGTTTATGTGGTCACATAGATATGAGAGTACCTAATTTGCTAATTCCCTTTTGGAAAAAAATGTGGCGGAAGTTTATCCAATCTCAAATATTATCCCGATTTTTATTACGAATTACACCAATTCTACGTTCCCAGATTTCTCCTTCTCACTCGGTAATCTGTCAACTTTGCCGGAACGTATTTTAACTCTCAGTTTAGTTGCAGTTATTGTAATCGATTTATCAAACAAAGGGAGAAATACAACTTTACTTTACCGAATTTCACTAATATCTACGTCAATTGGCACGATTGCTTCACTATGTCAATGGGGGATCCAGGTCCAATCGGTTTCCATTGCTTCCGGAAATTATTGGATCAGCAATTTCAGCTATATATTTAGATTTTTTCTATTGATTTGTTCGCTGCTATCCATTCTGTTGTCAGTTGATTACATACGATGTTCAAAAACGGCTTTGGCAGAATTCTTATTCTTTTTACTAACTGCAAGTTCGGGTGGAATGGTTCTTTGCTGGGCAAACGATTTGGTCACCCTTCATGTGGCATCGGAGCTATCAAGCCTATCTTCTCGTTTCCTGTCTGGACATACTAAAAAGGATATAAGATCGAATGAAGCAACTACGAAATTTCTACTGATGGGTGGAGCTAGCTCATCTTTTTTGCTATATGGTCTCTCTCTGTTGCATGGAATTTCTGGCGGACAGCTTCAGCTTGATAAAACAGCAGGTGTACTACCATCTAGTCAGTATCTCGTTGCAATTTATACCGCCATTGCTTCTATCACAGCCGGAACGGCGTCCAAACTTCCTCTTGTTCCGTTTCATCAATGGACTCCCGATGTATATGAAGGAGTGCGATTCGTTCGAGAAACAGTTTAGCCATCAACGAATAATTTGGAGATATCATAATTGGTTTTCGCGGCGTCCTGCGAGTGTGCGGGAATGCAAAAGTTTCCCCGTATCGGTAGTTACGTCAACAATGTTCTCTTGCCGTACTACAATTTCCAAGAATTGTTCAACCAATAACATACGAGTAAAACAGAGGCAAGTGGCGATATTTAGTAGATCCCTTCTTAATTCTATATCTACTTCTCATATTTCTCATTTTTATGCAAATTTCCTACGAAGTTTCCTTATTATGGGTAGGTTCTGGCAAAATTGGTAGTTTACACGGATTTAGATGGAAATCCAGTTTATCTCTGTGTACATATTTTCTTTGCTTTCACCTGTTGATGGAAAATTGATGGGCTTGATCCTTCAGAAGCTGCTGGCAAACTCCTTCAACTTGAGAAACCACTCCAAAATAAAATTGAAGCAACGAAGCTGTACGCCCGCTCCG